GAATTGTTCGTCGAGTGATTTCTCGATGAGCCAAGAACAGGATCAATACGCAAGTATCATTACTTACGTCAAAATTTGCATTTTTTATTAGATTTTCTACTTCATTTTTAATTCACGAAAGCCTCTCAATTCACAACGAGAGCCCCGAAGGGCTCTCCAGGCCTAATCGAATAATCGATTAGCCGTTAACAGCTGGAGCCTCTACCGCTGCCAAATCTAGAGGGAAGTTGTGAGCGTTACGCTCGTGCATAACTTCCATACCTAGGTTAGCACGGTTAATAATATCAGCCCAAGTGTTGATTACACGACCCTGAGAGTCTACAACAGATTGGTTGAAGTTGAAACCGTTTAGGTTAAATGCCATAGTGGAAACACCAATGGAAGTAAACCAAATACCTACAACTGGCCATGCAGCCAAGAAGAAGTGTAGGGAACGAGAGTTGTTGAAAGAAGCATATTGGAAGATCAAACGACCAAAGTAACCGTGTGCCATTTTTATTTTCTAAGTCTTACGCTTCTGATTAAGACTACCTTAAATTTCTTTGAGGATTGGACTATATCTTCACTGATTTATTGAACCAATGTTGGGAACTCGTGCTTGCTGGTAATTAATGAGGACTAAACCTCTCCAGTAGTCTCTGAACCTTCTCTACATATATATGTAAAGCTAGGATGCTGATTGCCTTGTGCAAAAAAACAATATCTATTCAAGTAATCACTTACAGGTTTTAAAAAATTTATACGAACTTCTTTAAAAGAACTATAGAATTAGAATAGCTTAATGGTAATACCTGGAAGGTGACAGGGAAAAAGAAGGTGACAGGGAAGAAAAAGGGCGGAAAGGAATTTCCGCCTAAAAATCTCTTCCCCCCTACAAAGTTGCTTCTGTACTTTTTACGAAGCGAACTTGTTGTATGAAAGTTCTTGCCAGTATCGGATTTCTTTACACTGTCAAATTGTGTATCGACACTTTCAAATCGTGCACATCGTCTCTTCTCCGCTTCGAATCTTCTCTTGTCCACAAAGGTGACCAAGAATAAGAAATCGACTATTTCGTTCTCATAAGAAAATAAGAAGTACAATTCTGCCAAATCATACTCACTGTCCGTAAGGAACATGCATTCTTGAGAGATTATCTCATGTCCTGGTGGTACTCGGATACAGTATTCAAAAAAGAAAGCCATCTCTTCAGGCTCTCGCTTGCGCATCTCTTCGAGATACATCAGGTATAAATTTTTCTTTGACAAAGTTTTTCCTCCACGTAGGGTTCCAGCATGACACCCAAAAGTAAAAAAAGTAAAAAGTGTCGTAGCCTACACACAAGCTAAGCTACGATGTTGTAAGTCTCTTCTTCCTGACCAAACTTGTAACCTGCGTTAGCAGATTCGTTCTCAGTAGTTTCACGGATCAAGCTGGAAGTAACCAAAGAACCATGCATTGCGCTAAATAGAGAGCCGCCGAAAACACCAGCAACACCCAACATGTGGAAAGGGTGCATAAGGATGTTATGCTCAGCTTGGAATACGATCATGAAGTTGAACGTTCCGGAGATACCTAGAGGCATACCATCAGAGAAAGAACCCTGACCGATTGGGTAGATCAAGAAAACTGCGAATGCAGCTGCAACTGGTGCAGAGTAAGCAACAGCAATCCAAGGACGCATACCTAGACGGAAAGATAGTTCCCACTCACGACCCATGTAAGCACAGATTCCGATTAGGAAGTGACAAAGGATTAGTAGGTAAGGCCCACCGTTGTAAAGCCACTCATCAAGGGAAGCAGCTTCCCAGATTGGGTAGAAGTGCATACCGATTGCGTTACTCATAGGAATAACAGCACCAGAAATAATGTTGTTCCCGTAAAGAAGGGAACCAGAAACTGGCTCACGGATACCATCAATATCTACAGGAGGAGCTGCAACGAATGCAATGATGAATACGGAGATAGCAGTCAATAGGCAAGGAATCATCAAAACACCAAACCAACCAATGTATAGGCGGTTCTCAGTACTAGTGATCCAATCACAGAAACGACCCCATAAGCTGGAGCTTTCACGTCTTTCTAAAATAGCAGTCATGATTAATTAAGTTTTTACGAATGTAGAGATTTTCCCAAGCTTCCAAGAAAACTTGTTCTTTATAGTATACCACATCTAGAGGCCAACAAAGAAAAAAGAAAAATAAATAACAAGAAAAAATAAATATTAAAAAATAAATTAATTTTGTGTGCTTTTTAGAATACCGCTGGTCGGACTCGAACCGACACGGGAAGCCCACTACATTTTGAGTGTAGCGTGTCTACCAATTCCACCACAGCGGCATATTAGTAGTATATCGGAAAGAATCCAGTCCTTCCAACTTTAATTTAAGTATGGATTGCCTGGTGATCCAGGCAATCCATACTTAAATTAAAGTTGGAGTTTGAGAAGTGCTTAAACGAGCTAACTCAAATAAGGAATCACCAGCTATTCCTGCCAAGACAGTACTAATGACACAAACTAAAATACCAACCTCAAGAGGTTGGAGGATCTGTTGGGCCCATCCTCGAGGTGGGTACTGAAGAACCGAAAGAGACATTTCTTCCGAAGACTTGACCAACATAATTTTAATAGCTAAAAAAACAATAAACTGTTTGGTTTATTAGTTGGTTATTTCAGAAGAAAAATCTTAAGTTACTTTGGCATGTACACAATGAGAAACCAATTACCAGCTCCCTTTATATCTGGATAATTTACATAAATTAGGATTTTAGGTAAGCCATGCACAATAGTTGACTATATATTCCTTGACTCTTTATTCTATGTAACTTTATGATTTAACACACTAATGATTTACTTAAAACAAAATACCAATCACTGTTGTACACTTTCCAAACTAATTGAGGGTTGTAATTCGGAAAAGAGTCCAATAGATACAACTAGACAGCCTTTTGAATGTAAACCCTCTTTTTAAGAGAATTACAATCTTCATCGATTAAATATAAGAACATTTTTCGTGAACCCTCTTCGCAACAAAGTGATTTGAGTGGGTATATTTCAAATACAAGACTTATGACTCAAGAAGTAATATCAGGTTTATTCTTCCTAAATCCTTCAGATTAATAGTTAGTTTTTTAACTATTATCAACCTTTATATTTACTAAATATAAAAAATTTAAGGTGACGGGACTGACGGGACTCGAACCCGCAACTTCCGCCTTGACAGGGCGGTGCTCTAACCAGTTGAACTACAATCCCTTTAAATTCTTCTTGGTTGATAGTGTCTCATAATCTAACAGGTTTTGTCAAGACAGAATTAGTACCCTATATCTAGTAGGAAACAAAAATTCAATTGGATTCCCAAGAAATAAGGAATCCAATTGAATTTTTAACCAACTAAGACTACTTAGAAGCTAAAAAAGCTTCAGTGTATTCACTGATAGCTTCCTTCAAAAGTTCTTCTGCTTCTGGCGTTAGAACGTTGTTAGAAAGAATATCTAGATATTCTTTCTTGTTATCTGCAATGTATTGACGTAGTCCAGTCAAGAAGCTACGTACATCGCTAGGCTCAAGAGTATCCAAGTAACCGTTACAACCAGTATAGATAGTTGCTACTTGATCTGGAACAGAAAGTGGAGCAGATTGAGGCTGCTTCAATAATTCACGTAGACGAACACCACGTGCTAATTGAGCTTGAGTAGCCGCATCTAGATCAGAAGCGAATTGTGCAAATGCTTCTAATTCTGCAAACTGTGCTAGTTCCAATTTCAGTTTTCCAGCTACTTGTTTCATAGCTTTTACTTGTGCTGCAGAACCAACACGAGATACAGAAATACCTACGTTAATAGCTGGTCGAATACCTGCATTAAAAATATCTGCAGACAAGAAGATTTGACCATCAGTAATGGAAATTACGTTTGTAGGGATATATGCAGATACATCTCCTCCTTGAGTTTCAATGATTGGCAAAGCAGTCATACTACCTTCACCTTTTTCAGTACTCAACTTCGCTGCACGCTCTAGCAAGCGAGAGTGCAAGTAGAATACATCACCTGGGAAAGCTTCACGTCCTGGAGGACGACGTAGTAGTAGAGACATTTCTCGGTAAGCTTGCGCTTGCTTAGAAAGGTCATCATAGATAACCAATGTATGCTTCCCTTTATACATAAAGTATTCTGCAAGAGCCGCACCAGTATATGGAGCTAAGTATTGAAGAGTAGCTGGAGAATCTGCGTTTTCTGCAACTACGATGGAATAATCCATTGCGTCTTGTTCACTCAAAGTAGTAACAATTTGAGCAACAGAAGATGCCTTCTGGCCTACTGCAACATACACACAAATAACCCCAGACCCTTTCTGGTTTAGGATCGTATCAATGGCTACCGCTGTTTTTCCAGTCTGACGATCTCCAATGATTAGCTCACGCTGCCCTCGCCCAATCGGAATCATTGCGTCAACTGAAATCAAACCAGTTTGCATTGGCTCATAAACAGATCGACGATCAATAATCCCTGGAGCTCCAGCTTCCAAAAGACGCTCGCTGTCAGCAACAATCGCACCCTTTCCATCGATAGGTCGCGCTAGAGCATCAACAACACGTCCAAGAAACTTGTCTCCAACTGGAATCTGAGCAATCTTTCCAGTAGCTTTAACAGAACTTCCTTCCTGGATCCCAAGACCAGATCCCATCAAAACTGCTCCGACGTTATCAGATTCTAAGTTCAATGCAATCCCTACAGTTCCATCTACAAAGTTTAGAAGCTCACCAGCCATTACGTTGTTCAAACCGTAAATACGAGCGATTCCATCCCCGACCTGGAGAACTGTTCCTACACTTTCAGATTTTACATCTTGATTGTATGATGCAATCTGATCACGAATGATACTGCTAATTTCTTCTGGACGAATTTTTACCATGGGCGTGTTTGATTGAAATTATAAAAAGGTATAACCCCTGGGTAGTGGAGACGTCTCCATCCCAATGGGGTTTAGATTGACTTAAGAAAGCACATTTAACTCTGGGGGAATCAAGTTATGCTTGACTACGAGCCAACTTTCCCAATAAAACTACACTTCGATCGAAAAGTCTCTTTTGGGAAGAAGTATCCAATTTCTTTGCCAATTTTTTACGAGCTTCCTTTAAAGCAGAACTAACGACTCTTTGGCAAACCTGACGGACAGCTTTTTCTTCTTCAAGTAGAAGAGTAGCGTCTTTGGCTTCTTCCAAGCGTACAAGATCGCCTTCCGTATTAGCTCGTAGTTGATCGGCAGAGGATTTCGCGGTTGCTTCTCCACGTGCGCGAATTTCTTCGGCTTTTACTTTAGCAGCTTCAAATTGATTTTTTGCTTCTTCAAGTTTACGTTGCGCTTCTTGATAGCGCTCTTCAGCATCTTGAAGACTTTTCACAATAGTTTGTTTGCGATTCTTCAGTAAGGAAGTTAGGGTATCTCCTCCAACAGAAATTAAAATTCCTAGTACGACAGCCAAATTGACAATATTGGTGTCTAGTACATTCAGATTGAGTCCAAACCCTTCCCCAAGAAGATTACTAGCTAAGATCGTCCACACGTCTCAGAACCTCCATGATTCGTGATGATGCGGGGCTAAGCCCCGCTGAGTTTAAGCAAACTGATTCCTAAGGATGAAATTAGGAAACGAATGGGTTTGCAAACAAAAGTACTAGGGAAATAACCAAACCGTAAATAGTTAGTGCTTCCATGAATGCTAGACTTAGTAGCAAAGTACCACGGATCTTACCTTCAGCTTCAGGCTGACGTGCGATACCTTCAACAGCTTGACCAGCTGCAGTACCTTGACCAATACCAGGACCAATTGCAGCAAGACCAACTGCTAGACCAGCAGCTACAACAGAAGCAGCAGAAATTAATGGACTCATGAGTTTTTTCCTCCAATTCAATGAATCATTCTTTAGATTAACAGGTCGAAGATGATTGCCACAACCATCTTTCCAAAAACCAATCAAGGAACCAACTGATTAATGATGATCTTCTACAGCTTCACCAATATATGCACCTGCTAGGGTTGCAAAAATCAATGCCTGAATTGCTCCAGCAAATAATCCGAGCAACATCATAGGGATTGGAATGACGAGTGGAACTAAAGAAGTCAAAACAGCTACTACTAATTCATCCGCCAATACATTTCCGAATAATCGGAAACTAAGAGACAAAGGCTTCGTAAAATCTTCGAGGATATTAATTGGAAGAAGGATTGGGGTTGGTTCTACATAGCGAGAAAAGTACCCTAATCCTTTTTTTCTTAATCCTGCATAAAAATAAGAAATCGATGTCATCAATGCAAGCGCTACAGTCGTGTTAATATCACTTGTAGGTGCCCCTAATTCACCATTAGGTAATTCAATTAAACGCCATGGGACCAGAGCTCCAGACCAGTTGGAAACAAAAATAAACAAAAATAAAGTTCCTAGGTAAGGAACCCATGCTTTATAATCTTCTTCTCCAACTTGCGTTTTTGCTAGATCTTTGATGAACTCGAGAATAAATTCTGCTAGATTTTGACCACTCTCAGGAACTGTTTCAAGTTTTCTTGTACTAACAAACGCAAATACTAAGAGTACCGTAAGTACAAAGGAAGAGGTGATAAGTACTTGTCCGTGGGCTTCATAGTCGCCGATATGCCAATAAAACTGCTGTCCAACTTCTACAGCGGCAAGGTCGTATAATGGGTTCATGCCATCCATATGAATCTGATTCCTCCGCTTTAAGATGCGATAGGGACTTCCGGGAGCGCGGATAAACCAGCCTAGAGGTCCCATCTTTATGGTAGCGAACCTCTAGAGGGGTCGCAATGGGAGATTTTGTTTCCCACCCCGATTCGTTCTTGATCTACCTAGAAACTTTTTAACTAAAGCTTATTGTGACAGGACAATGAGGAACTTTTGTCTTACTAAAATCCATTCTAGACAGGTGTAGATTCATTCCTAAACGGATTATAAGGTATATCGTTAGCCATGAGGATCTCTCGTCGAACTGCTAATGTAATAGTATTGAGGATAAAATCCAGAGCTTCTACAGAATCATCATTGGAAGGAATAAAAAAATCAGCCAAATCTGGATCGCAATCACTATCTAGCAGAGTTAAATTTTTAATTTTTAGCTTACGACATTCATAGACAGCATTTAATTCATCAGGCTGCCCAATAATCATAACTAAATGAGGGAGGTGATCCATGTTTTTCACCCCTCCCAAATATTTTTGAAGTCTACTTCGCTGTTTTGTACACATAGCAGCCTCTTTTTTAGGGAGTTGTAAAAAATCGCCTGTTCTCTCACGGACATCCAATTGTTTTAGTTTAGCTATGCACAATTTCATTGTAGACCAATTTGTTAACATTCCTCCCAACCATCGATGATTGACATAGTGAACACCTTGGGGAGCACGAATATTACATCTTTGGGCAGTTGTAGCTACTAATTCGGCTGCTTCTCGTTTAGTTCCTACAAGTAGAACTTTCTTTTTCCTTTTTAGGATCTTTCCTATAAATCGACAAGTATTCTCTAAATAAACAGCTGTTTGTAAAAGGTCCAAAATATGGATACCGTTTCTTTCTCCATAAAGGAACGAAGCCATTTTAGGGTTCCATTGACGTTTATGATGACCTAAGTGAAGACCCGCCTTGAATAATTGCATCAACTTAACCATGTCTTTTGAAAGTAAAATCTAATTTATGTTCAATCGTAAATGATCATTCGTCTTGGAAGACTTACACTAGCGACGAGCCTCGCTATTGATAAAATTTTCCAAACCATTTTTGAGAATTTGCTTATTATGAATCAATTCAGAATCTTCCTTGAGATATAGTAAGAGATTTTTCTCTGCAGCTTGTTTTACAAGTTCCTCTCGAATTTTTTTATAGCGTATTTTTTTACGAATTCGAAGAGTGATTTTTTGATACGTCGTTCTTGCATAAAGTTCAGGTTTCCTTGCTGGAACACAAAAACCGGTTCCAGCAGGGATTAATTTTCCTAAAACTACATTTTCTTTTAAACCTCGCAGCCAGTCTTTCTTTCCTTGAATGGCTGCTTCTGTTAAAACTCTTGTAGTTTCTTGGAAACTAGCTGCTGAGATAAAACTATCTGTCATCAAAGCTGCTTTTGTAATCCCCATAATGATTGGCTTAAATGTTGCCGGCTTGCGAACAAGCTGATTTACAAACTCAACTAATTGTCGATCTACAAGTTCTCCAGGCAGAAAGGAAGCATCTCCTCCATCTAGAATAAGAACTTTTGAAGTCATTTTACGGACAATGATTTCAATATGTTTATCAGAAATTTGTACTCCCTGAGACTGATATACTCTTTGAATCGATCGGATAATTAATAATTGAATTTCTTCGAGACTTATATAGAGAGCCGCAAGTCGAGAATACTCTTTCTGATTTTGGTGGAAACGAAACTCTAATTGACGGTTAGGGTGATTCTTGATTTCTTTTAAATCTTTCGTTTTTCTCGCTTCCAAAATTTCTTCTACACGTGGTAAACCTTGAACAATATCTCCAGTTTTAGGTTGTCGATAGAGAAGACTTACTAATCTTTGTCCTTCTTCGACCAAATAATTGTGACTAACTTCAAGTTCTGAACCTACAGAAATCCTATAAGGATTTGCTCCTCGAAGGATGATTTGTGTCTCTCTTATTTCGATGACTTGACCAGCGTGAGGAGACAAGATTCGATCCGCAATTTCTTGTCCTTGTTGGATAAAGTCTCCTAAAGAAACATATGGAAGAGCTTTGTTAATCTGGCATACAATAATATCTTCCTGCCCTAAAAGAAGCGTTTTTTCAACTCCATAAGGACCTTTTTTATTTGCGTGGAATTCACCTTGTTCTTGGTAACATGACCAATGTTCCGCCATAGGAGTTCCAACAAGGAAAGGACTCTTAGGCTGCATCAAGAGTTTGGTGTTATGTTCCATGGTGACACGAGGTGCAAGCCTTACGTACCCATTTTGGTAGAAACGCATCTTTGCAGACAATCCTGGTTGATCTGGTGGAATCAGTTGAGATTGTGGCTCTATCTGGAGGGTGTTTAAAGGATCTACAAAGCTCACCTGAAACTCAACAAACGATTGTCCTTCCTGAACAATTTGTCCGTTTTGATAAGGAAAATTAGGTATAATCTCTATATCAAACCCACGTGTAGGCAAATCACGTGAACGAAAAGTTTGATAAGGATTCTTCCAATTGCAACAATCCTGGTTTAGTATCTTGGTTAAGCTTCTCATAGGGTGATCAGACCCACAATACTCTACAAGAGGATAACTATGGATTTGTCGAATCAGAATCATGTCAGAGAATTCTTGATTCTTTGTAGATAAATTTAGCCATTCCAAATAAATAGGGTATGAAAAGCTAACACCATTAGGTAACAAGGTACCCCCATAGATCACTCCATGGGGCCATCGAGCAAGATCCGAGACAGGATAAACCCAACCTGGTTTTAGGATAATTTGATACCCTGTACGTTTCATTTGGAAGTTACGACGATGCATAATTTGGATCCAACCAGTATTAGGGGATATCAACTGACATCTTCCTTGATCTTTTTCTGCCAAGACTTGACCTTCATAGACATAAGAATTTGGCTCAACTTTTAATTGCCAAGAATCTGGCGAATAGAGCCAATAGGTTTTTTGATCAATCCCAAAGAGTTGCTTGTTGGGAAGTTCTGCGTCTGTCAGTAAAACAATTTCTTGAAGAGTCTGATACCCATCTAGTTGATTTAATCCAATCGTCTTATTCGGTTTGATTATCCCCTCGAGACCTTTGTACCATACAAAAGTATGATCTGGAGAAGAGCGAAATTGGTACTCAAGATGATTTGTATTTTTGTAATATCCGCGATCAACGTTCCATTCTCCTAGAGATATTAAGATACAAGTTTCAAGTTCTGATTGGGTTGAATTAACAATTCCTTGATAAGGGCTCGCCATTGAAAAACGATTCCAAGTAGCATAAGGGGCTAAAAAATCTCCTCGTTGAACCCATAATTTGCTTGGGATCGGTAAGGTACGTAGTTTTCCATACAAGATCCACAAGGAACCATGTCTTTTTACTACCAATGCAATTCGATCGGATTTTTCGTCTTGCTCAAATCGAACAACTACATTTACACAGTAGACTTGTCCTGTCCTTGGAGTTAAAACAGGTTTTATTTTTTCTTCGGTAGGATCCGCAAATGGGGAAGCAAATTCGGCAAGTAATTGATCTTTTTCTACCCATTCTCCTTGAGTGGCTAACAAAATGGAATATTTAGGCAAAGAAAATTCCGTTTCTTGACCAGTGGGGCTTTTGATTACCAAGGTCCCAGGTTTCATAGTACAGAAAGCTATTTCACCGTGACGAGTGCGCATCATTCTACCGCCAATTGGTTTGGGGTAGCGAATCTTACCTTTGCAAGGTGCACATAGTTGATCTGCCACACCGCCCGAAAAAACTCCACCAGTATGAAAAGTACGCATTGTCAATTGGGTGCCTGGTTCCCCAATGGACTGGGCAGCAATCACTCCTACCGCTTCTCCAACTCCCCCTAGACTCCCTTTTCCTAGACTCCAACCATAACATAATTGACAAATATCACGGTTTAAGACACATGTTAAAGGAGAACGGACCATAATTTCATCGCATCCTTCCAGGAGACCAGCGATTTTTAGATCTACCATTAAATCGAATTTAGGAATAGGATAATGGGCCCCGGGTATATTCGAAAATTCTGTTAAGACACGTCCAAGAACTCGATCAGGAAGACTAACAAGTAATTTTTGACTTCGATCATAAAGGGGAGAGACAATAATACCTTGACTATTCCCACAATTATATCTACGAATCATTACATCTTGAGCAACATCAACTAATCGACGAGTTAAATAGCCTGAATTAGCTGTACGAAGTGCAGTATCAACCAAACCTTTTCGGGCCCCATAACAAGAAATAACATACTCTGTCACAGTTAACCCTTCCCGGAAATTACTCCGAATAGGCAAATCAATAATTCGACCTTGAGGATCTGCCATCAGTCCTCTCATCCCTACTAATTGACGTACTTGGGAAATATTGCCTCGGGCCCCCGAAAAAGCCATCATATAAACAGGGTTTAAAATATCAGTCTCTAGGAAATGTTGAACTACCTGATCTTTTAATCTTTCATTGACACCATTCCAAGTATCAATGACTTTCTGGAAACGTTCTACAGCAGTAATTTTGCCTTCCTGATAAAGCCAATCAGTTAGATAAATTTCTTGCTCAGCCTTCTCTAATAAAGTCTGTTTGGTGGGAGGAATGCGAAGATCTTCAATACTAATAGAAATACCAGCACGAGTTGCAGCATGAAATCCTGATGTTTTAAGAATTTCCAACAATTCAAGGGTGATGTTACTTCCTTGTTCAATGATAAACCAACTAATGAGTCGCTTCAGTCCACCCTTGTCAAATGTACGATTCCAAAAGTGCTTCTTCTTTATCACGAAAGTACCATAAAAAGTCTCGTATTGTGCTAATCTTTTTAACTCTTTTTTAAACTTCAAAAATATTTGTCTTCTTTCTTGACTTACCTCGTAATTTTTCTGTCTTTCTGTATCTAGATCAGACATACCTATTTTCCTTTGACTCCTTTGAATTTATTATTAATTTTCCTTTGACTCCTTTGAATTTGTTACTAATCTTCTTTTGGCTCCTTTTAATTCTTGTGTTAAAAATGGTTGAAGTAATTCATTAAATAAAATTCTTCCAGGTGTTGTAGATATATATTGTTTTTTCCATAATTGTTTGTTCGATACACGGTTCGGAGTATAAAATAGAAGGCGCCATTGAGGACAGCCATATGAAGAGTACAGTTGTTTTTTCGGTACAGGAATCTGAGATCGAATGGTAGGAAAGTACCATTGAAGATCGGAAAAAATTTCCCAAGTGTTTCCTTGCTGATCAATCTGGAGTTCCATGGGCTCTTGAGATGATGTATTAGATTCCAAAGAACCTGTCCATTCCACCCAAATAGGACTATGGACATCTAAGTGACCATCTTGATATTTTTGAATAGCATCCTGGTAATTAGAAAAATAATGGCCAGCTTTTCCCTGAAGACGTGGATTCGAGGTCGTTAAATAGTAAAACCCCAAGACCATATCTTGGCTTGGCATGGCGATAGGTTGTCCAGTAGCAGGGGATAATAAATTATGGGATGCAAGCATCATAATCCTTGCTTCCATTTTTGCCTCTTGGGATAAAGGAATATGGACTGCCATTTGATCGCCATCAAAATCAGCATTAAAGGCAGGGCATACTAAGGGATGTAGTTGAATAGCACGCCCTTCTACAAGACGGGCATGAAAGGCTTGAATGCCTAGTCGATGCAAAGTAGGAGCTCGATTTAATAAGATAGGATAGGATTCGCAAACTTTATTCAAAATATCTGAGATCATCGGATCTCTTTTTTGAATAAGCTTTTTGGCAGTTCGAATATTACTTGCTACATGACTACGAAGAAGATCATGAATTACAAAAGGTTGAAATAATTCAAGGGCCATTTCTTCGGGGAGACCACATTCATGCAAGGATAAATGAGGTCCTACAACAATAACTGAACGTCCAGAATAGTCCACCCTTTTTCCTAAAAGGTTTTGACGAAATCTTCCTTGTTTTCCTTTGATAATATCTGCCAAAGATTTTAAAGGGCGTTTATTAGGCCCTAAGACAGGTTTGGCAAGTTTCCCATTATCAAGCAAAGCATCGACCGCTTCCTGAAGCATACGACGCTCACTTCTCAAGACAGTAGGAGGGGAACCATTTAAATGTAATTTATAAAAGCGATTATTTCGATTTAAAACCCTTCGATATAAATCATTTAAGTCAGAGGCTGCAAAACGTCCACCCTCTAACTGAATCATAGGACGAAGATCAGGGGGTAATACAGGTAAACAAGTCAAAATCATCCATTCTGGTCTAGACTCTGTACGAAGAAAATGGTTCACAATCTTGATCCGACGAACCAATTTGGCTTTCTTATGCATTTTTTCTTCTTCGCTGATGCCCTTCACGTCTAGGTCATATTTTAGATATCGTAACTCAGTTTGGAGGTCATGGGCTAAAGTGGGAAGGTCTATTTCCTTCAAGAGCGTGTAAATCGCTTCAGCTCCCATGGAAGGGCCTATTTCTTCCTGAGACCAGTTCACCTGGGTACTAGGGTCAACCCAGGTAGTTGAAAGAAAGTGATCATTTTGTTCTTCCCTACCAAGCAAAAAATTATCTGTTTCTTCCCATTGATAATCGCTCCAATGAGAGGTTTTTTCTAAACACACATTTCCATTTGACTCTTCAATAGGGACTGAATGGGTACAATAAACAAGACTTTCTACATATTTTCTAGAAAGATCTAAGAGAGCTGGAATATAACTTGGTCTTCCCTTTAAATACCAAACATGGGTTACAGGATAGGCAAGCTTAATATATCCAATACGACGTCTTCGTACTTTGGCATCAGTCAACTCAACCCCGCAATTAGGACAATAGGTAGGAGTTTTTTTTGGTTGTACTTTTCCTTTAAAACGTCCACAATGACACTCCCAATCTTTGACTGGACCAAAGATTCTTTCACAAAACAAACCATCCATTTCTGGTTTAAGAGTTCTGTAGTTAATCGTTTCTGATTTCGTGACCTCTCCAACTCGTTTGCCCCCTGGAAGCTCCCTTTCCCCCCAGGACAGTATTCGCTCTGGGGAGGCAAGACGGACTTGAATATATTCAATGTTATGCATTGAAATCATACTAAAAATACCTCACGAATTATTAAAGTTTTGTTAATTGGACTTCTTGGGGGCGTCCTATGAGTTTCAAACGAGCTCGATAAAGACTAATATCTAAACAAAGAGCCTGCAGTTCTCGGATTAAAACTTTGAAAGATTCTGGTGTACCTGCTGCAGGAATTGCTTGTCCTTTGATAAGTGCAGTCATGGTTTTATTTCGTCCTTGCACATCATCCGATTTAAATGTCAAAAGTTCTTGGAGTAAATAGGAAGCTCCAAATCCTTCTAGAGCCCAAACTTCCATTTCCCCAAAACGTTGTCCACCATGTTTAGAACGTCCACCCAAGGGTTGCTGGGTTACCAAAGAATAAGGTCCTGTAGAACGAGCATGAATCTTATCATCGACTTGGTGGACTAATTTCAACATATATGCTTTCCCGACTAAAACAGGTTGATCAAAGGCTTCGCCAGTTCTTCCATCAAACACGCGAGTTTTGCCTGGATGATTAGGATTAAAAAGCCACGGGATTTTAGTTTTTTTGCTTGCTTCATACAATTTCGCATAGACTATTGCTCGTGAAGCCTGCTCCCCATACATTTCATCGAAAGCCCGTAGGCGAAAATGTGTCTTTAAGTGACTACCTGCAAGCCCAAGAAGACATTCAAAAACTTGCCCAACATTCATTCGAGAAGGAACACCAAGTGGGTTTAAGACCATATCGACAGGTGTACCATCTATTAAATAAGGCATATCTTTGGCAGGTAAAATGCGTGATACAATTCCTTTATTTCCATGTCTTCCAGCCATTTTATCCCCGATTTGAATGCGACGTTTTTGACATAAATATACATGAACCATACATCCACTTCCTGATCCATTCGAAAAGCCTGGCAAATCTTCTCCTTGTAAGATACGGACATCAACGATTCTTCCAGATACCCCCGTGGGAACTCTTAAAGATGTATCTCTTACATCTCGTGCCTTATGGCCAAAAATAGCTTGCAAGAGTCTTGCTTCTGGGAGTTGATCAATATCTTCCTTGGGGGTCACCCTCCCAACTAAAATATCTCCAGGTTGAATCCATGAACCAATCTTCACAATCCCTTCCTCATCTAAATGACGCATAGCGTATGAGGTTGCACCTGGAATATCTCGGGTAAATTCTTCTTTACCGAGTTTACTTTGTCTACTTTCAATCACATATCTTTCAATATGAAGGGAAGTAAAAATATCTTCATAGACAAGTCTATCACTGATTAAAATAGCATCTTCAAAATTGTATCCCTCCCAAGGCATATAAGCAACCAAAATATTTTGGCCGAGCGCTAATTCTCCCCCTACACTAGCTGCACCATCGGTTAAAAAATCACCCCTTTGAACCCATTCTTTTTCTTTCACTAAAGGTCTTTGATGAATACATGTGTCTTGATTAGAACGTTGATAGATATGAAGAAAATAGTGCATTGAACGAGCTTGGTTTTTGACAATAATTTGTTTACTATCAACGTAAGATACTTGTCCAGCGGTATGGGCACAAAGAACGGTTCCGGAATCTAGCGCTGCTTGAGATTCGAGTCCAGTTCCTACAATTGGGCGCTCGGGGTAAAGAAGAGGAACGGCTTGTCGTTGCATATTTGATCCCATCAATGCTCGGTTGGCATCATCATGTTCCAAGAAAGGGATTAAGGAAGTAGCAACAGAGATTACTTGAATTGGTGAGACGCCTAAATAATTGACTTGTTCACAAGTCGTTGTAATAAATTCTTGCTGGTATCTTGCAGGTAAAAGGCGATTAGGTAATTTTTGATCCTCATCTAAGATGAGATCCCCTACACAGACTTGTACTTCGTCTTCTTGTTCAGCAGATAAGAAAATTGGTCCAAGATGATGTTGAACCTTACTGTGATGAACTTGATAAAAGGGACTTTCCAAAAAACCATAATCATTAATACGTGCATGAGTAGCTAAAGAACCAATCAAGCCTGCATTTGGTCCCTCTGGGGTTTCAATAGGACAAATACGTCCATAATGGCTTGGGTGAATCTCTCTTACCGCCATGCCTGCACGGTCTCGACTAAGTCCCCCCGGCCCTAGACAACTAAGACGTCTTTTATGGGTAATTTCTGCTAATGGATTGGTTTGATCCATAAACTGAGAAAGTTGACTAGATCCAAAAAATTCCCTAAGAGCTCCTACAAGGGGTTTAGGACTCATCCAAGAAATTAGTTCACTTTGGGATCCCTTTGGATCTCGGACCATTCGGTCGAGAAGAATTCTTTCAAGTCTTCGCAACCCAATTCGAACTTGGTTTTGAATCAGTTCTCCTGAAGAGCGTACGCGTCTATTTTTTAAATGATCAATGTCATCACACTCACCCGTTCCACACTCTAAATTGATTAAATAATCAGTAGCTGCTAAAAAATCAATAGGACATAGAGTACGTCGATCGAAAGGAATTGATAAGGAAAGTTTTCGATTGATTTTCCATCTCCCCACTTGCCCTAAATCATATCGCTTCGGATCTAAAAACCTTGAATATAAAATATATCGTGCAGCAGAAATAGTCGCAGGTTTGTCAGGATAGAGTTTAGAATATAATTCCATCAAGGCTTGATAGGTAGACCCGGGAACTATTTCTCGACATGTAAATTTTCGATTTGGTTTGTATAATAATTGAGCAATTCCATTAATAAGGTAGTCTGGATTTCGTAGTGACTGAAAAATAGTTTGCTGCGAAATTCCTATTGCCTGGAGGAAAATTAAAATTGGGATCTTTTTGGCTTTGTCTAATCTTGCCCATATAAGACCATTTCGATCCGTTTCCAACCTTAACCAAGAACCCCGATCAGAAATAATACTTGCTACAAATGTCCGTCGGTTTTTTTGATCTATCATTTCTTTATAATAGATTCCTGGACTACGAACAATTTGATTTACAACAACACGGGAGGATCCATTGATAACAAAATGACCTCGGTCTGTCATAAAGGGCAAGTCTCCTAGAAAAACGTATTCAGATTGAACCCTCCCTGTTGCATGATTAATAAATCTAGCCCCTACATACATAGGACAAGAATAAGTGGATGCTTTCCAGATCGCTTCTTGAGGCGTCATCTTGGGTCTTTTTAGACGAAATTTATCCGGATAAAGAGTAATTTCTAGTTCCCCCGAGGCACTTTCAATAGGCGTACAATTGCCTAATTCTGTAGGGAATCCTTCAGCAAGGAACTTGAGAAAACTCTCCCTTTGAATTGCGACAAAATCTGGAAACCCATACGAAGAAGGCATAGAAAGGGCTTGAGCGGCAAAGATCATACACAAACTTTAAAGAGATTTAGATTATGTTGACACTTGATTGATTCAACAAGTGATAAAAACTAATAAGAAATCAAAAGAGCCTAGACTATTGAGCAAGAATTCGCTATTATAAACCTAGGGCGGCATGGCCAAGTGGTAAGGCAGAGGATTGCAAATCCTTTATCCCCAGTTCGAATCTGGGTGCCGCCTTTCTGGAAAGCCTTTTTAGGTAACTAATCTAGTCTATTGATAGACTCATAGGGGATGGCGACTTAAATCAACCTTGAATGCTGCTACTTTTCAGTCCTGACATGGTTCAGGGGTTCAAGTTCCATTCCTATGAGCTTACTGGGTAAGTATACCAGGTTGGTTCACAAGGAACAAATCTGACAAGGCTACCCCCAAGGGACTGGAATAGAAACTTGATCGACAACCCCGTATTGTTTAGCAGCCGAGGCAGCCATAAAGATATCTCGATCCATATCTAAAATGATGGTCGCCAAATCCTGTCCTGTACGTTCCGTATAAATTTGGGCTACACGTTGACGAATTCGAATCACTTCGACAGCTTCTGATACAATTTCGTTTGCTTGTCCGCGACTTCCCCCTTCCGGTTGGTGTAACATAACACGAGAATGAGGGAGAGCAATACGTTGTCCAAATTCTCCCCCTGACAATACAAAGGAAGCCATTGAAGCTGCAATCCCTACACAAATTGTTGTCACTTCTGCTTCTACATATTGAATAATATCAAAAACAGCAAGACCACATAAAACAGAACCTCCAGGAGAATTAATATAGAGATAATGACCTTGGGTTTCATCTTCAGCATTCAAATACAGCATGATTCCAACCAATTGGTTGGCTAATTCATCATCAAGATCTTGTCCCATAAAGAGGAGACGTTCTCGATAGAGTCGGTTATATAAATCCACCCATTGTGGAATGGATTCGCCAGGTAGACGATATGCAACCTTGGGAACACCAATAGGCATAATAAAAAATTCCAGATAGAAAAAAAGGTAACTGTCCTTCAGTATAGATGAAAAAACACCAAAGTCACAAATCTACTCTATTACTTTCATATGGTATACTTAACAGGAAGCTTCTCTTGAATTCCATCTAGGAGTTCTTTGGGTTGAAAAATCCAAGAGAGAAAGAAAAAAGGAAGAAAGTTACATTATTTTCAGTTTCTCCTTAAAGGAGTGTTATGGGACTACCTTGGTATCGTGTCCATACAGTTGTTTTAAATGATCCGGGACGTTTGATTGCAGTTCACCTTATGCATACCGCTTTGGTTTCTGGTTGGGCTGGTTCTATGGCTCTTTACGAGCTAGCAGTCTTTGATCCATCCGATCCTGTCTTGAACCCAATGTGGCGTCAAGGTATGTTTGTAATCCCATTCATGACTCGTCTAGGAGTTACGAAATCTTGGGGTGGATGGAGTATTAGTGGAGAAAGTGTAAGCAATCCAGGCGTTTGGAGCTACGAAGGTGTAGCAGCAGCACATATCGTTCTTTCTGGTCTTCTTTTCCTAGCAGCTATTTGGCACTGGGTTTACTGGGATCTAGAACTTTTCCGTGATCCTCGTACTGATTCTCCAGCTCTTGATTTGCCAAAGATTTTTGGAATTCACCTTTTCCTATCCGGACTTCTTTGTTTTGGATTTGGAGCTTTCCACGTAACAGGTTTATTTGGCCCTGGAATTTGGGTTTCTGACCCTTACGGGTTAACTGGGAGTGTACAACCTGTAGCTCCTGAATGGGGACCAGAAGGGTTTGATCCGTTCAACCCAGGTGGAATCGCGTCTCATCACATTGCGGCTGGAATTGGTGGTATCCTAGGCGGTTTATTCCACCTAAGTGTACGTCCTCCACAGCGTCTTTATAAAGGTCTTCGTATGGGGAACGTAGAGACTGTTCTTTCCAGTAGTATTGCAGCTGTTTTCTGGGCTGCATTTATTGTTTCCGGAACAATGTGGTATGGATCTGCAGCAACTCCTATTGAACTGTTTGGCCCAACTCGTTATCAGTGGGACCAAGGATTCTTCTTAGAGGAGATTGAAAACCGAGTTCAAGTTAGTTTGTCTGAAGGGGCAAGTCTTTCTGAAGCTTGGTCAAAGATTCCAGAGAAGCTATCTTTCTATGATTACATTGGAAACAACCCAGCAAAAGGTGGATTATTCCGTGCAGGTGCTATGAATAGTGGAGATGGAGTTGCAGCTGGTTGGCTAGGCCACCCTGTCTTTACAGACAAGCAAGGACGTGAACTATTTGTGCGTCGTATGCCAACATTCTTCGAAACTTTCCCTGTCATTTTAGTTGACAGTGATGGGGTTGTACGTGCAGATATTCCATTCCGTCGTGCAGAGTCTAAGTATAGTATTGAACAAGTTGGTGTAACTGTAAGTTTCTACGGTGGAGAATTAGATGGCAGTAGCTTCTCTGATCCAACAGCCGTTAAGAAGTATGCACGTCGTGCTCAACTAGGATCTGTCTTTGAATTTGAGCGTGCAACCCTTCAATCTGATGGAGTTTTCCGAAGCAGCCCTCGTGGTTGGTTTACTTTTGGACACCTTTGTTTTGCTTTACTTTTCTTCTTTGGACATATTTGGCATGGTGCACGTACTATCTTCCGAGATGTATTTGCAGGAATTGATCCAGATTTAGATGAACAAGTTGAATTTGGTGCTTTCCAAAAACTTGGAGATGTAACGACTCGTCGTCAAGCAATCTAATTTTCCAATGGTGTCGGTGGGGTTACGGCCTCCCACACCCCTCTCACAGAAAGGCAGCGCCCATATGGTCTGGCACCAGTTCAATTCATGGAAGCATTAGTTTACACATTCTTGTTAGTTACTACCTTAGGAATCATATTCTTTGCAATCTTTTTCCGAGAGCCACCTCGTATTGCAAAGTAATCGTTGGTTGAGAGCGTATCCCACTGAGCACGGATGGCTCAGTGTAGGAAAGGCTGGTTAGTCTTCGTGTTCTTCAAATGGATCACGAAGTTCTCGGGAAGGTGGGCCAAATCCCACATAAAGGGAATAGCCAGTCAGGCTCAATAATAAAAACCATACAAAAATTGTCGCGACAAAAGCAGGAGTTTCCATAATAAATGCAAATGGATATAAAGTGATTAGTAAGACTTCAAAAAGCTTACTAGGATAGCTCCTTCTATGATATTACAGAAAGTCAACAAAATCTAAAATTGTCTGCAAAAACCTATGGCAACAGGTAATTCTAAGAACGATAATTCTGAACCAGCAATGGTAACTACGCTGGGAACTCTTCTAAAGCCACTGAATTCTGAATATGGAAAAGTAGCTCCTGGTTGGGGAACTACACCAGTAATGGGAATTTTTATAGGTCTTTTCGCAGTTTTTCTCTTAATTATCCTAGAAATCTATAATTCCTCCGTTTTAATCGAAGGAGTAGGCATGAGTTGGCAAAGTGCCGTACAGTAGTACGGTATAATAAAATAAGGAAGACGAATATTTAGTCGTTGGCAAATACCTGGTCAATGACCAGGTGCACAACCATTCCTCTTCCACCAGGTTGGAAAAATTTTTCCAACCTGGAAAATACGCCTCAGGTAGGATTCGAACCTACACAGAACAACTTAGAAGGTTGATGCCCTATCCATTAGGCTACTGAGGCAAAGTCTTTCTTTTAAAGGTAAAAGATACCTTACTGTCTTGTCAATTCTCAAATCATCTATCTTGACAAATTAAAGGCTTTCATGGTATATTTTTCAGCAAGGAAATTAATTCAATTCGATTTTCTTTTTAGGGCCATAGCTCAGTTGGTAGAGCACTTGCCTTACAAGCAAGATGTCATCGGTTCGAGACCGGTTGGCCCTATTCTTTCCCTTCATATAAAAAGATTTCTCTCTTCTTATAAAAAAATTGGTTTAAAAATTTCGAATTAATAACATTCAAACTAATTGGATGGCTCTTAGAGCCATCCAATTAGATAGATAGATTGTAAAATCTAATCTAAAGCACTTCGTTTAGTCCAAAGGACGCATAGATAGTGCTGGTTCAGTATCTCGATCAATTCCCTTCTCGAAACCAGCTGCAGCAGCACGAGCACGTCCTGCATGCCATAGGTGACCTACAAAGAAGAAGAAGAACAAGAGGAAGTGAGAAGAAGCTAACCAGCTTCGAGGAGATACGTAGTTAACTGCGTTAATTTCAGTTGCTACACCTCCTACAGAGTTCAAAGATCCCAATGGTGCATGAGTCATGTACTCAGCAGCACGACGTTCTTGCCATGGCTGAATATCATTCTTAAGCTTGGATAGATCTAGACCATTTGGTCCACGTAGAGGCTCTAGCCAAGGTGCACGCAAATCCCAGAAACGCATTGTTTCTCCCCCGAAGATAATTTCACCAGTAGGAGAACGCATCAAGTACTTACCAAGACCTGTTGGTCCCTGAGCAGATGCTACATTCGCCCCTAATCTCTGATCTCGTACTAGGAAAGTAAATGCTTGAGACTGAGATGCTTCAGCAGCTGTAGGACCGTAGAATTCACTTGGGTATACAGTGTTGTTGTACCAAACCATACAGAAAGCAATAAATCCCATAACAGAGATTGCTGCTAGACTATAAGATAAGTAAGCTTCACCAGACCATACAAAAGCACGACGAGCCCAACCAAATGGCTTAGTTAGGATATGCCAAATTCCACCAAATACACATAGCCAACCAATGTAAAGGTGACCACCAATGACATCTTCCATGTTGTCTACACTAACAATCCATCCATCTCCACCAAATGGAGATTTTAAAAGATAGCCTAGAATAACACGTGGACTAGTAGTTGGGTTTGAGATAATTCGTACATCTCCACCACCTGGTGCCCAAGTATCATAGACACCTCCTAGGTACTGAGCTTTTAGAGTTAAAAGAAGTGCACCTAGTCCTAGAAGAACCAAGTGAATTCCCAAGATAGTAGTCATCTTGTTTTTATCTTTCCAAACATATCCAAAGAATGGGAAAGACTCTTCAAGAGTTTCAGGTCCAATTAAGGAGTGGTAAACTCCTCCAAATCCTAGGACAGCGGAGGAAATAAGGTGTAAAACACCAGAGACAAAGTATGGAAAAGTATCTAGTACTTCTCCACCTGGTCCTACTCCATATCCTAGAGTAGCTAGGTGAGGTAAAAGGATAAGTCCTTGCTCATACATTGGCTTTTCAGGCACGAAGTGAGCTACTTCAAACAGGTTCATAGAACCAGCCCAAAATACGATCAAACCTGCATGTGCTACGTGAGCACCTAGTAGTTTTCCAGAAAGGTTAATTAGACGCGCATTACCAGCCCACCAAGCAAATCCGGTAGACTCTTGATCACGACCACCTACAACAAGCGTACCATTAAAGAGCGTTTCCACGTGGTAGTACCTCCTCAGGGAATACAAGTTTTTCATGAGGCTGATCTTGTGCAGCCATCCATGCACGAATACCTTCGTTTAGAAGAATGTTCTTAGTATAGAAAGTTTCGAATTCAGGATCTTCAGCAGCACGAATCTCTTGAGAAACGAAGTCATATGCACGTAGGTTTAGTGCAAGACCTACTACTCCAATAGCACTCATCCAAAGACCAACTACTGGTACGAAAAGCATAAAAAAGTGCAACCAACGCTTGTTGGAAAACGCAATTCCGAAAATCTGAGACCAGAAACGGTTCGCAGTTACCATTGAGTAAGTCTCTTCAGACTGAGTTGGGTTGAAGGCACGGAAAGTGTTTGCTCCATCACCATCTTCAAAAATAGTGTTCTCTACAGTTGCTCCATGGATTGCACATAGTAGTGCTGCTCCTAGGATACCTGCTACTCCCATCATGTGGAATGGGTTCAAAGTCCAGTTATGGAATCCCTGGAAGAACAAAATGAATCGGAAGATTCCAGCTACTCCAAAACTAGGAGCGAAGAACCAACCTGCCTGACCTAGTGGGTAGATTAGGAAAACAGAAACGAAAACAGAGATTGGACCGGAGAAAGCAATTGCGTTATATGGACGCAATCCAACTGCACGAGCAATCTCAAATTGACGCAACATGAAACCAATTAGACCAAAAGAGCCATGAAGAGCTACAAAGGTCCATAGTCCACCTAGCTGACACCAGCGAGTGAAATCGCCTTGTGCTTCAGGTCCCCATAGAAGTAATAGGGAGTGAGCCATGCTGTTTGCAGGAGTAGAAACAGCTGCAGTCAAGAAGTTACATCCCTCTAGGTAAGAACTTGCTAGACCATGAGTGTACCAAGAAGTTACAAAAGTGGTTCCAGTTAACCAACCACCTACAGCAAAGTACGCACATGGAAGCAATAGAAGGCCAGACCAACCTACAAATACGAAACGGTCACGACGAAGCCAGTCATCCATATCGTCGAACAAGCCACGCTTTTCTTCAACTTTTCCAATTGTGATAGTCACAGTATCAATCTCCAGATTCTAACATAACAAACGTTACGGAACTAATATTAACAAATATTTGTTAACATATCTTTTCTCCTATAGTCCTAACTATTGTAGGAGGTGGCAAGGAAGACTCAGGAAGAAGTTTTGACTTACTTTTAAAGTTAACTAAAAAAATCTTTATTTTTTACTTTAATGGATACGGGCTTGAAGTCAAGCCCGTATCCATTAAAGGCCGCTTCTTCCCCATACAACCATAGAAAGAGAGAAAGAAAAACTAACCATCAAAAAAGCCCAACCTACGCTTACAATATCCGCCATTGATTTATCCTCCAAAAATGTTCGACTCCACATCGAGTATATCACAGATCAACCTAGAAAGCTTTCTGGTCTACCTCTTAGAGAGCTTCTTGAATTCGCCCAGTAATCTTCAGCCAATTTTGTGCTTCAATGTAATTAGTAGGAGCTAAACGAATTGCTTCTTTCCAGTAATCCGCTGCTTTATCAAATAAAAGATTTGAAATTTGAATATTGCCAGTCTCCATGGCCTGTTCACCTCGATAATGATAAATAACCGCGATGTTATTGAGTGCCTGAGGAAGAGATGGATTTCTTTCCAGAGCTTGATAATAGTATTCTAATGCTTTTGCATGTTCTCCATTACTGGTATGGATCAACCCTATATTGTAGAGGATATAACTACGATCATACGCATCGACTTCGAGTCTCATCGCTTCATAATAGTTCTGTAAAGCTTCTGCATATTCACCTTCCGCTTGGGCAGACATCCCATCACGATAATATGTAAAAGCTTCTTTTTCTCTTTTAGTAGTAGGGAGAACTTTAAGTAAAATATCCGCTACTACGGTAAACGTTTTATCAATAAAGTTGTCGTTTCTCTGAGATCGAGGCATAGATTCTCCTAACAAAGGATAAAATAAATTTAGAAGGATCCTAAGAATCCTCTGGGGTTTCTACTCTTATTATAATCAATTTTTCATCTACTCGTCCCGAAAGGAAAGATCGGCTTTTGGAGGGACACGATAAATGTCCCCTAGGCATAAAAGGAATATGGCATAATAAAACTACAAAGATGTATTGAGATGGTTTCTGTTCCATTATTGTTCCAACCTTGGGTTGACTAGAAAGAAAGGAATCTTGGTGGATCTAGTCCACTTAGGAACGAAGTTCCGTTAGGGTTCCTTTTTATTCGCAGAAACTAGTAATATTGCTCTTCTAGAGATAAGCATTTTCTGTGCCTCGTCTGAAGAGAGGAGAATCTCGATGACCATTAGTCCACCGGAGCGAGAAGCCAAGAAGGTTAAGATTTTGGTTGACAGCGACCCAGTCGGTACTTCATTTGAAAAATGGGCAAAGCCGGGACATTTTTCCCGTACCCTTGCTAAGGGGCCTAGTACCACTACTTGGATCTGGGATCTACATGCTGATGCCCATGATTTTGATAGCCATACCAAAGATCTAGAAGATATTTCTCGTAAAGTCTTTAGTGCCCATTTTGGACAACTAGGGATTATTTTGATTTGGATCAGTGGAATGTTTTTCCATGGTGCACGTTTTTCCAACTATGAAGCTTGGTTAAGCGACCCAACCCATATTAAGCCAAGTGCACAAGTTGTTTGGCCAATCGTAGGACAAGAGATCCTAAACGGTGACGTAGGAGGTGGATTCCAGGGGGTTCAAATTACATCTGGATTCTTCCAAATTTGGCGTGGAGCTGGAATTACAAGTGAACTACAACTTTACTCAACTGCTATTGGTGGTCTCCTATTAGCGGGAGCTATGTTTTTTGCAGGTTGGTTCCACTACCATAAAGCAGCACCAAAACTAGAATGGTTCCAAAACGTAGAATCTATGTTGAACCACCACCTAGCAGGTCTTTTGGGATTGGGTTGTTTAGGATGGGCAGGACACCAAATCCACATTGCTCTTCCAGTTAACAAATTACTTGATGCAGGAGTTGATCCAAAAGAAATTCCTTTGCCACATGAATTCATGCTAAACCGTGATTTAATGGCGCAACTATATCCTAGTTTTGCAAAGGGATTAACCCCTTTCTTTACCCTTCAGTGGGGTGAATATTCAGACTTCTTGACCTTCAAGGGGGGCTTGAATGAAGTCACTGGAGGACTTTGGTTAACCGATACAGCTCACCACCACCTTGCTCTAGCAGTTATGTTTATTGTGGCTGGTCATATGTATCGTACTAACTGGGGAATTGGACATAGTATGAAAGAAATTCTTGAAACTCATAAGGGTCCTTTCACAGGAGAAGGCCATAAAGGTCTATATGAGATTTTGACAACTTCTTGGCATGCACAACTTTCCATTAACTTGGCTTTGTTGGGTTCCTTATCTATTTTGGTCGCTCATCACATGTACGCAATGCCTCCTTATCCTTACCTGGCAACAGATTATGGAACTCAACTTTCCCTTTTTACACACCATATGTGGATCGGTGGATTTTGTGTAACAGGTGCAGCAGCGCACGCAGCTATTTTTATGGTTCGTGATTATGATCCTACAAACAACTACAACAACCTATTAGATCGAGTAATTCGTCACCGTGATGCAATTATTTCCCACTTAAACTGGGTATGTATTTTCTTAGGTTTCCATAGTTTTGGTCTTTACATCCACAATGACACCATGAGTGCCTTGGGACGTCCACAAGACATGTTCTCCGATCAAGCAATTCAATTGCAGCCAATTTTTGCTCAGTGGGTACAAAATACTCATTATCTAGCTCCAAATTCGACTGCTCCACTTGCAAGTATTGCAACGAGTCCAGCTTGGGGAGGAGAAGTTGTTCAGGTAGGCGGAAAAGTAGCTATGATGCCAATTCCTTTGGGAACAGCTGATTTTATGGTTCACCACATTCATGCATTTACAATTCATGTAACTGTCTTGATTCTTCTAAAGGGTGTTCTATTTAGCCGTAGTTCTCGTTTGATTCCAGATAAGGCAAATCTAGGTTTTAGATTCCCTTGTGATGGACCAGGCCGAGGAGGTACTTGTCAAGTTTCTGCTTGGGACCATGTTTTCCTTGGCTTATTCTGGATGTACAACTCTATTTCTATTGTTATTTTCCACTTTAGCTGGAAGATGCAATCTGATGTTTGGGGTAATGCAACTGCAGAAGGTGTTTCCCATATTACAGGTGGAAACTTCGCGGCAAGCTCTACAACCATCAATGGTTGGCTACGTGACTTCCTATGGGCACAAGCATCTCAGGTAATTCAATCTTACGGATCTGCTTTGTCTGCTTATGGATTAGTCTTCTTGGGAGCTCATTTTATCTGGGCTTTCAGCCTCATGTTCCTATTCAGTGGACGTGGATACTGGCAAGAACTGATCGAGTCTATTGTATGGGCTCACAACAAACTAAAAGTTGCTCCTGCAATTCAACCTCGTGCATTAAGTATTACACAGGGTCGTGCAGTAGGGGTTGCTCATTACCTTCTAGGTGGAATTGCCACAACATGGGCTTTCTTCCTAGCAAGAATCATTGCTGTAGGATAGTCTAGGAGGAATTGGAAAGAACTATGGTCATAACAAGAAAATTTCCAAAGTTTAGCCAGGGACTCGCTAACGACCCAACAACTCGTCGTATCTGGTACGGAATTGCAACTGCTCATGACTTTGAAAGCCATGACGGCATGACAGAAGAAAAACTTTATCAAAAGATTTTTGCTTCTCATTTTGGTCAATTAGCTATCATCTTCTTGTGGACATCTGGAAACCTTTTCCATGTGGCTTGGCAAGGAAACTTTGAAAGCTGGGTTCAAGACCCATTACATGTACGTCCAATTGCACATGCAATTTGGGATCCTCATTTCGGTCAACCTGCTGTAGAGGCGTTTACTCGCGGTGGAGCATCTGGCCCTGTTAATATTGCTTATTCTGGTGTCTATCAGTGGTGGTACACAGTCGGGATGCGTACTAACACAGACCTCTATACAGGAGCGCTTTTCCTCCTTGTAGTAGCGGCTGCGTTCTTGTTTGCAGGCTGGCTGCATTTACAACCAAAATTTGCTCCAAAACTTGCTTGGTTTAAAAATGCAGAATCGCGTTTAAATCACCACCTTTCTGGATTGTTCGGAGTAAGTTCTCTTGCTTGGACTGGACACTTAGTCCACGTTGCTATCCCAGAATCTCGTGGTCAGCATGTACGTTGGGACAACTTCCTGACAACTCTTCCACATCCTGCCGGATTAGGACCTTTCTTTGAAGGAGATTGGGCTGTTTATGCAGAAAATCCAGATTCTTCTAGTCATCTATTTGGAACTTCTGAAGGGGCAGGAACTGCAATTCTTACCTTCTTAGGAGGTTTCCATCCACAAACGCAAAGCTTATGGTTGACTGATATTGCTCACCACCATCTAGCAATTGCAGTTGTTTTCATCATTGCAGGTCATATGTACCGTACCAATTTTGGAATTGGTCACTCTATGCGTGAGATCCTAGAAGCTCACAAGGCACCAGCAGGACGTTTGGGACAAGGACATAAGAACTTGTTTGATACTGTCAATGAATCTCTTCATTTCCAGTTGGGACTTGCTCTAGCTTCTGTAGGGGTTATTACTTCTTTGGTTGCTCAGCATATGTATTCTTTGCCAGCTTATGCATTTATGGCACAAGATTTCACAACTATGGCCGCTCTTTATACACACCACCAGTACATCGCTGGTTTTATTATGTGTGGTGCTTTTGCTCACGGGGCGATTTTCTTTATTCGAGATTATGATCCTGAAGCAAACCGTGACAATGTATTGGCACGTATGCTAGAACATAAGGAAGCTATTATTTCTCACTTGAGCTGGGCTTCTCTATTCCTAGGGTTCCACACACTTGGTTTGTATGTTCATAATGATGTCATGCAAGCTTTCGGAACTCCAGAAAAGCAAATTTTGATTGAGCCTGTTTTTGCTCAATGGATCCAAGCAGCCCAAGGAAAGGAACTCTATGGGTTTGATGTACTTCTTTCTAGTCCAACTAGTCCTGCAAGTACTGCAACAGCCTCTTTATGGCTTCCAGGTTGGTTAACTGCTATTAACAGTTCTAGCAACTCTTTGTTCCTTACAATTGGACCTGGTGACTTCCTAGTACACCATGCAATTGCATTAGGTCTTCATACAACTACCTTGATCTTAGTCAAGGGTGCTTTAGATGCACGTGGTTCTAAATTGATGCCAGATAAAAAGGACTTTGGATACAGCTTCCCATGTGATGGTCCAGGACGTGGTGGTACTTGTGACATCTCTGCTTGGGATGCATTCTACCTAGCAGTTTTCTGGATGCTGAACACTATTGGTTGGACAACTTTTTACTGGCATTGGAAGCACATTACTTTATGGCAAGGAAATGCTGCTCAGTTCAACGAGTCTTCCACTTATATTATGGGATGGCTACGTGATTACTTATGGTTGAACTCCTCCCAGTTGATTAACGGATACAATCCATTTGGAATGAACAGCTTGTCTGTTTGGGCATGGATGTTCCTTTTCGGACATTTGATTTGGGCAACCGGATTTATGTTCTTGATCTCTTGGCGTGGTTACTGGCAAGAGCTTATTGAAACTCTTGCGTGGGCTCATGAGCGAACTCCATTGGCGAACCTAGTTCGCTGGAAAGACAAGCCAGTTGCATTGTCTATTGTTCAAGCACGTCTAGTTGGTTTGGCGCATTTTAGCGTAGGATATGTTTTTACATATGCTGCTTTCTTAATTGCATCGACTTCTGGTAAGTTTGGATAATTAATTTTTACCGAGGAGCTAGGGAGATTACTGATTAATCTCCCTAGCTCCTTTTTTATTAAATTTTTTAAAGAAAAAAAGAGATCCCTCCTTTTGGAGGAAACTCTTCAAAGATTGCTTATTCTTTTGGAACATCGTTTGGAATATCGTTTGGAATAGATTTATCCCATTCGACAAGGCCTTGATAGACTCTTAGAAAAGCAAAATAAATACGATAAAATTCAATAGCATCTTCCTTCTTATATTCGTCAGATAGCAAGTTAGAACGTGATTGGAAAGTTTCCAACACTTTTTCTAGATGCTCAATTAACTCAGCTCTTTGGGTTGCATCCTGTTCATGAAGCCAGGCAAGTAGATACATCATTTCGACTCTCTCTTTCCAGTGCTCCTTGGCTCTAAATCTTTTTTCTTTCATCATTGGCATCGAAAGGTTTAACCAAACAATGGTACGGTCAACCAGAAGTTCATCCCGAACTCGTTCGATTGCCAAACTTTTGGTTAGTATCCAACACCAACATGATTTTCCGAAGCGTGAACTGATTTGAAAATAACGTCTATTCCATTCTCTATATTCTTGGTTAAGATGTTTCCGAAGTTCCGATCCGAAGTCCCTAGGATGATCACCACTTAATTGAACAGAACGGTGCCGTAGGAAACCAAGCAGCTCCCTAATCCATGCTTTTTCTTCCTTTTTCATGAGAATAGGAGGATTCCACCAAGTGTACAAAGATTTTTCAAATGGTTTTGAAAGAAGTTTCAAAATTATCAAAGGTTCAGAAATGGCTGGATAAGTTGATTGAGTGGTAGGAACAGATGTGACTAATTCTTGAATTTCTTGGTCCAATCTTGTTCGCAAACCATCTAAACGCTTTATGGCAAGTGGATACATAATTCGACCAAATCTAACTATTTGGTTGACTCGTTTCTTGTCATAGTATCCTTTTTTGCCTAAATTGTGTCTAAGTTCCCCGATAGTACTTAAAACTTTGGCACATTTATCCTCTTCGAGTAAGCCAGTTCCGTTACAGATCAAAAGAACTTTGCTAATTTTGGATATTTTTGCTTCTAAGAAGTCAGCTAATGTAAAATCGAGCGAATCGACCACACTGTAATTGCCCCATCCTTGATTTACCATAGGATGTGCGATTGAGGTTGGAAAGGATGTAAATGTAGCACGTTTATCTGGGAAATCAATAAATCTTTGTGCTTGCCAGGTGACATCAGTTCCTCGTAGCATTCCCTCGCTCAAACATTGAGCTGCTAAAAAATCTAGAAAATGGCGAGACTTGGTGAGAATTCTATGAGCCTCTCGGGTTGATTTTTCGATGACAACTTGGATATCTTTATCACGATGATTAGCAAACTGTTGATTGAGAAAAGAATGAGGTTGGTTGAAACTATGGTAAAACATGTCTACAACTGGCTTAAATGTTGCTTCCTTCTCATGAACATAAGTGTCGAGAGCCTTATGCCCAAGAAGATTCCAGAATGCATCTATGCGATTGTGGTGAATATTCTTCGCGACAAATCTCTGCCACCAGTTCACGGCAACACGATGATGAAACATAACCTGACCCTTATTATCCTTCACCCTACTTTCTTGATATTCGTTTTCTTCATTGAGAATAGTGTCACGAATCACAGGTGCTAAAGCCCCTTGCCCCAACAGCCACGACTTAAGTATTAAGTATTTGGAGTTTAAAACAAGACGTTTCTCTTTTTTGGTCCAAGCTTCAAGGTCAGCAGAGTCCTCAGCATGTCGCAAAAACTTTGCAACCCCAACTGTTCTGTTGGTTAGATTCCAATGCTCTCCAATGTATTGAGCAAGAGAAGTTGCCATTTCAATGTCTTCTTGACCATAGTTGGTCATCCAGCGCCAGCTAGACCCACGTTTTCCATGTTGGTCAACAAGAGTTTCAAGCATTAATCCTTCAGCAACTTGCCCTGCTAAACATCCTGTTAAAGTAGCTTCCAGAACACAACGCAGTAGTCTATAATCTCCAATGTGATTCTCAACTAATCTGCGGCTCAACTCGTGTTTCCCAACGAGTAATGAAGTAGGAGATAGAAATAAAGTAGCAAATGGTGGATGAAATGGTACGCAAGTGTGGATAACAGCCTTTCCTGCTTGGTAGTAGGCACTACGAATTCCAATCATAGGATCATTCAACATTGAAGAATCGCTAATTCCTGCTTTTCGACCTAAACGATATTGATTAATAATTCGAGCAACCGCCAAATCTAATGTCTCTATTGTATGGTAATCATAGTTTTTGAGAATTGCAAGAACGAGAGAATCGTTCATGATTGCTGTCAAATCTGCTGGTGTTAAGCCAGATGTACGATTGGCAGCATGTTGCCAATCGTAATTGGGTTCCATTCCGTATTGATTACCATAAAATCTCATAATCTCTAGTCTCTTATTTTGATCAGGAATCCCCACTTCCATAACTTCCCCTAGTCGACCTGGACGCGTTACTGCCTGATCAATCACACTTGGTCGGTTAGTTGCTCCAATAACTAAAAGACCTTCATTACTCCTTCTGGCTCCATCTAATTCAATAAGGAATTGTGTAACCATAAACAGGTTTTTCTCGACTTCTGCGTCTTCTTCTTCGTACTTTTTCTCAACTTTTTGGACTCGTTTCTTTTCTGTTTTATCTGTTTCGGTTTCTTTGTCCTCATCCTCCAAGCTGTCTTTGTACAAATGAAAGCCTTTTCCATGCAAACGTGGAATAGGAACCTTGGTATCAAACTGAGTATGATGATACATCGACAAATGTTCGTGAAGTTTTTGATCTATCATTTCATCAGGTGACCAAGTTTGCCAACGGTATTTAGTTCGATCTTCTACCAAACCAAATCCAACCGTTGGAATATTGAGACGCAAGCCTGGCATGCCTTCACGTTTTACAGCCAATGAATCCAATTCATCCAAAAACAAAATACATGGTGCCTGTTGACGGGCTAGTTCAAACAGCATATGTAAACGGTGAGGTCCGTTTTTTTCATCATCCGTTTCAAATACGCCTCCAGCCACAACTAAGAGAGGTATCTTCGCCTCTCCTGCGACTGCCTGTGCTAATACAGTTTTTCCAGTTCCAGGAGGACCAACCATTAAAATTCCCGATGGTAAAGGAAAATGATCTTTGAACCAACTTGATTGTTTTTGGAAAAGAAACGCGATTTTATATAAGTCTCTTAACATTGGACCAATTCCCGCAAGATCGTCTAAACAGTTTATATTACCACGTTTACGTAAAAGATCTTTTAGGACCCAATAATGCTGCGGGTCGTAAGCATGAGACGGGTTATCATTTGGAGGTTCTTTCTTAACAATAAAGGTTGCGCGCGGGTGCAGCGTACCATACCCCCTTAACATTTGAACATAATTGATGAGGAGTAGCCAAGGAAATCTTATCCAACGCCACCAATAGATTTTAGCTGTCCAAAATAATATCCAAATTGCTATCCCCCACATGGCCACTAGACGAATAAAATTTGGAGGTCGAGTTAAACAAATATTTTGAGGCGCGTGTGATAAATAAAATAGGTCACGTTGTAAGCTCTGTGTCTTCGAGTTGGCAAAATTAAGCAAATTATCTGGATGCTTTCTTCGACCTGGTTTGTAGATATCATCTGGTTCGAAAAGAAATGGCGTTGGAAGTTCAGTCGGGTTACCTTGGAATTGTGACAACATTCGGAAACGAATCTTGGCTAATTCCAGATCTATCTTGATTGGCGTTGCCCATGTAATGTTCAAGCATTTTTTGTAAAGGTTGTGGTACTTTAGTAGCCAACGGTCCAGGAAGATTAATTCGAAGATAATTTCCTCAAACATTTCACCTTCCAGTTCAGTCGCTTCCTCTTCGTCAAGTTCTTTGTCGCAATTGAAACGATGGCGCACTTCTCTAGCGTCTTCTACCATCCAGCTTAACCCATATAGGTGGTGTACATAATTATTATATGGTTGCAAGATCCTATGGTCAGGCGTTCTTGATCTTCTCTCCAGTTTTTTTAATTCTTCCTTCGGAAGAAAAGTCAGATCCTTTCGGTAGAAAGCACGTCTTTCTTTCTGGTCTCCAAGATCTTCCACAGCAATATCCTTTGGATCAGTTGGCATTAAAGGATACCATCGTTGGGTATGAATTCTTGTCAACTTTTCCCAAGAATCCAACTTCGAATCTATTCTTTTCTGAACTGGGATCTCAACTTCGAGGTCAGCTACATCTCTGAATTTCTGTCTTCTCTTTTTATTGGTATCTCTCTTGCTGTTTCGCTCCAATTCTGCACGCTTCAAAGCAACTCTTGTTTCCCAGTCTTGATGCGACTTGTTGAATACTTGTTCTTCCTTGACATGCTGTTTAGCCATATCCTGCATGTCAATATCGTCCTTTTTCCTATCGGTAATCTCCTTAGCCAATTTCTGAACTAGCTCTTCCCTCTCGTTTGGTGTCATTTTCTTAAAAGCCTGGTTTCTCTGTTCAACTTCCAGCTTTTTATTTATGTGCCGAATCATATATGGCACCCTTTTTTCTTTTTCAGCGAGTGCTTGTTGTAGCTGGATTGCCGTAACTGTTGGAATTGCATTAGAAGCTTCGTCATATAAAGACTTCATCTTCTTATCTTCTGCATCAATATATTGCTGAATCTTTTGTTCAAGCCCAACAATCACTTTATTTTGATCCGATTCTTTATTGCTTCCTTTATCCGTTTCCGTGGAATAACTTTTTTCCTCTTGTTTAAGAGTACTTTGATAAGCCTGAACGTTGTTATATTTTTTAGGCCCCTCTACTTCCTTGTTAACCCTTTGCCATGGATTGATTGAATTACTCAAGAAATAGCGAGAGGTTTGTCCCAGTTTTTTAAACACTCTTGGTAGGAATCGATACTTCCTGAATAATTTAATACCCGAAGAGTTAGAAGTTTGTCCTGGATAGAAGGAGAAGGTATGACTATTTAGGGCTCGATTCTTTCTTTGACGCCAGAATTCTTGCCAAACTTCTAAATCCTTATAATCTTGATCTTCTAAATCCTCATAATCTTGGTCTTCTTGTTGGATCTTCGTATATATTTGACACCAGAATTCTTGCCAATCTTTTAAATCCTTATAATCTCGATCTTCTAAATCCTTATAATCTTGGTCTTTTTGGATCTTATTGACCAAGCGTCGAAAGGAAAATTCCTCATTATTTTTCAACAACTTCTCAAATTTCGGTTCATATTCAATTTTATGCATATGATGCTCAATCGGCCAATAAAAACTCCTTGGAATTCTTATACCCGCCCGGTCCTCTTTTTCAAAGAATGTCATTTCCTTTGCTTCTAAAGATTTGTCATTAAAATGATCAAATCTTTCCCCATGGTTTGAAAAATATATCATTCTACGTAAGTGTTGGGATTCATAGCAATCGTTCTCTATTTCCTTTAAGGCTCGCTTACGGTTCTGATGAATTTCTAGCAAAGAACTTATGCTATTATCGCGAGAACTAGTATCTTTCTTAAGATATTCTCGCTTCAGAGCTTCCATATGTCCTTTGAGAGTCCAGCGATTCATTGGAAGGTTAGTAGTTGTCAATTGAGGAAATAATCGATCTACGATAAGGGCTTCATAAAGATCATTGATAAGGATAACTTTAGCTTTACGATCCAACCATTCTCCCTTACGAGGGAGAAAATACTTAAAATCTTGGAGGGCCTCTTTTAAGGTTTTCTCAGGGAGAGGATCAAATGGCTCTTGAAGCAAGCCCAGTACTTCACCCCAAGCAATTTTATCATCTTGGGGTATAGAGTATTGGGATTCTACAACATTTGGATCAATTGTTTCTCCTAATCCTTTATCTAACAACTTGCCAACATCTTCACTTCGCTGGGGTACTTGATATTGCTGTTCTTTCGGCCCCCATGCAACAATAGTTTTGCTCACCTTAGACGAAATCTTTGGATGGGCTTTTGATCCCAAAGAACTCTTTTCAGAATTCAAGTTTTTCTTGACAAGATCCGAAAGTCGATCGATGAATGGATTCATATCATTTAGAAGATTGTTGGTCGAAGGATCCTCAAGGAAAGACCAATTATTGACCATGTCTTCTTGAACTCCTAGGTTCTTTAACCTAGTCATAATGAAATGAAATTTTCTCGCTTGAAGTTTTTCTATGACTTTTTGATAAGCATTTACAGCTTCTTGTCCAATTTTTTGGTTTTGTGCAGCTTCTATCATACAGGAAGTTTGGTGCACAATTTCAGTATTATCATGCAAGTCATGCAGAGTCTCTAAGAAATATTGATCTTCCAAAGGTCTGCCAAGATATCCCCATGTTAATTCCACTATTTGTTCTGGAAGAAGATGTCTCCAAGCTTTCCAATCTACCATCTCTAATGCTTTGCAAGTAACTTGCAACTTATTTATATAAGCATTCATGATAGCTTGAGCATCCATGTTCCTTTCTAGATTTAAAATCTCTTGTTTTTCATTCTTTTGGTCTTGTAGATCATTTGCACCTGGAAGATGATCTTGTGTCTCTTCTTGTTGATCAAACGAATCTTTTTCAAGTTGCTCCAAAAGAAAATGGGTGGCTTTTTCAAGAGAAGAAGGTTCCTGAGCAACAACTATTGGCACTTTGATTCTCTTGGTTTTCAAGGAATCTCTTGCAAAATCTACATCCATCAATCCAAGTGGATATGTTAATTCCTTCGATGCATGTAGAAATTGAACTCCCTTTTGGGTACGTTCTTGTAGAATCTCAGACAACAAAGTCTTTTGAGTCATTTTATCAATTTGGTTGTTCTTGAGATTGTCATTAATCTCATTACTTACTGGTTTACTTGTAAGTTTTTTCCCTTTTATCTTAGCGCCAACTTGTTTGACTTTCTCATTAATCTTCTTCGTAGTTTTTACGCCAGTTTCCTTAATTGTCTTCACCTTATCGACAATGTCCGTTTTATCATCAATCTTGGTGCCCACTTTTTTCCAGTTTGCGGAAGATATCAAGTTACTGAAGATATTATAAGGAGCTAACGCAAGCGTTTTAGGCAATTTGTCCATTTTTTTCTCAATTTTGTTGAGAATTTTAATTGTTTGAACTGGTGCTTTGACAACTTGACTAGTAACGCGGACACTGGTTTTTACGGAAACATGGAAAGCTTTCAGCGAACGAATCAAAAGCGACGAAACCACCTTTGGTGGTACGTAAAATATTCGAGCCGCATTAAGTATTGCTAGGTCTGAATAAGGAGCTTGTGGTTCCCCTATAAATTGTCCTATAGCTGCTTCCAAAGAATCGACGGGGTCCAAGGATGATTGCATGTTAGAAAAGAACTTCTTCAATCTACGTTTGGATTTGTCCGTCAATGTTTGATTTGACTTCTTCTCGGCAAGATAAGAGCCTATATATTCAGTACCTAAACGGTATTGCTTCTTTTGAAGCAGCGACAACTTGAAATGGTCATGTAAGTCAACCATAGGTGCACTGATTGACTTCACCAAACCAAATTGATCCCTTATATCTCTCCAGCGATCTCCATATAATTGACCAGTTAACCATAGCTCAGGAGCTACTTTTGTTTGGAACCAACTTGTCTGAGAATAAGGATCGAGTGGTGTACCATGAAAGACAAATGGTAAAGAATTCTTTTTCTTACTAAAGGCTTGGCGAATTGGAAATTTCTTATTTGATTTCACCCGTTTTCTTGCGATTCTCTTGGGTTCGTTTACTAATTGGTTTTTGCTTCGAGGTACAGACTCGTGCCAATTTTGTTGAAAGATAGAAAGATCTTTCTGATATTTCTTGTTGAGTTTTTGTTTTTTGCTTAAGCAGATGTCAAAAGATTTTCTTGGTAGGGAAGACTGAGGTAAATCATTATCAAATGATAGGGAGAACTCCTCGTTATACAAGTCTTGGAAAGATTTGTACAGTATTTGTTTCTCTAGCCATTCAGACACCAAATGAGAGGTAGTTCTTTCTCGGATGGTTATTCTGGATTTACGTGCAATTCTATTGCCTCCTAATTTCTTTTTGATTCGGGCATCTGTCATGTCAAAACCACCAGTGTAGAGCTCGAATATTTTATTGTCACGAAGATAGGTTCGGTAAAGCATATTCCAAACCCCAAGTACTGCTATCTTCGGTTGCTCTTCTAGTTGGTTTTGGTTAGGCCACTTGAACAACTCTAGGATTCCATAGTAATTCACTAAGTCCTGTGAGCGATTCCACAACTTACCTTGATCCATGCTAGTCGTGGGCAATTTCCCTGGGAATTCTGGGTCTGATTTGAATTTCGCGTAATTAGGAGAAATATATTTATCTTGATAGGCTGAAATGCTATCTATGCTTCTACTAGCTAATTTTCTCACCATGAATTCCCATAATTCATTGTTTTCTTCTTGACGATTAATTTGACTGATCTTGTCAAACTGGTTAAGGTCTTTTTGGGTACCATCTTGATCGAAGATTGGTGGAAATTTAGATAAATCCTTGCGTATCAATGAAGCCGTAGGTGACAAATTCTGAGCCGTCTCTACTTTCTTGATCCCTTCTTGAAGGGCAGGGATTAAAAATTTGTTCATTAGGGCAACTCGACTAACCTGTAGAAGTTCATTGAACCAGATAGTTGCGTGCGCGGACCTCAAACTTCCGTGAAATAGTTTGTTCCTTCTTGAGTATCGATCCGCAAGAGATACTTTTAAAACTTTCTTTCTCCAATTCGGCCATCTAAATCTTTTCTTGTGACAATTTACCCTAGGAGCTATAGAGTTTTCTAGATTAGCATCATCATACTTTGAATCTACAAATTTTCTTCTTTTTGCAGTGGGTAGGTTTGTATGCTTAGATGCAATATCTTGGAGAACTTGTCGGAGTGTTTCTGATAACCTTTCCGGCTCCTTAAGCAACCTCCAAGTAAGTGGATTTCTCATCACTCGGTATTGTGGACATAGACTCAATAACTCTGTGTCTAGATCAAAGTTAGCTACAGCAGCCCCGAATTCTCGAATAGATTTGAATGGTTGATCAGATTTTTGTTGCACGGACAAATTTTCTGGGATCTTTAACAATTCATGGGAAGTAATTAAAGTTTCTTCAAGTAGTTCAGGACTTTGAAACCACCAGAGAATATGTTCATAGTCTTCGAAATTCTCATCGGGATCTATTTCAAGACTGGTGTGACGGGTCCCATAAATCTCATTGATCTCCTCAAGCTCTAAGTGTCTTCTTTGGTTCAATAAAGGGGCATCGTAAAGACAAGCAAGATTTTTCTTTAACAAGTTTGTCGTTTTCAACAAGCGATATCGAAGTCCATATGTTAAGGAAACCCAATTTCTGACTAAAATACATTCAAGACGATCTGAGAATTGCCAAGGTTGATTGATTCTTTCAATCAGGGAAAGGTGAAACTTAGTATTTTTGAGGTTCATCGAAACAAGACTTTGTTCAAAAGAAAGATTTGTACTTCGAAGAGTCTCTAGGTAGTATTGTTGCTGTTTTTTCTTAGCTTCAAATAGAAGAGCAATATTTTCTAAAATAGGGATTAAACATTTTCCCTTTGTATTCCACTCATCCGTCAGACAGATTAATTGTTGATGGGTCTTTTCCCAATCTTCCAGAATCCCTCTAAATTCTTCCTGCCGCTCCTGTTCAATCAAATCTTCATTTTCTTCATTCAATGGTGCGTTTAGATTGAATTTACTATTTGTAGATTCCTTGATGAAATTATGAAGACGAGATCCCAAAGACAGCCATTTTTCTTCTTTGTGCATTGAAATTGAGTCCAAGGATGGTTGTCCCAACTTAGGACGCGCAAAATAAAATGCATCTATAAAATCTAATTTTTCTAATGAGAAAACTTTCCCAAAGGATTTCCAATTCCACCCATCTTTTTGTAGTAAAGGCACTAAGTCATTGGCTTGTTCGGTCTGGGAAATCTTTTCAGAGACAATTTTTCCAGCAAATGTTTTCTGTGAAATTCCCTCTTCTTCAAAACCTAAGGTGTTTTTAAGTCCTTTTAATAAAGCTTCCACATATTTAACTCGAGCCTCTGCTTCGCGAAGAGAATAATGAGCTTCAATATATGGTGATTGAGTTATATTACCCCCTGTTCGTTCTTCAAACAGAACCCGAATATTTGGCCAGTAATCCACCAATTTGTTGAGACCAGAGACCATCCCACTTACTTTTTCACGAAAATCTTTCGATTTATCGATCAGTAAGTCATAGATTGCTTCATTTTTGTAGAATAGTGCTAGAAGGGATGGCGGACCAGAAGGTCGAGGATAATTAGAAAGGATTTCTAAGCTATCTTGGATCTGTTGTCTTTTTGTTAAAAGAGACTTAAGTACTGCTGGAGAGGTTCCCGAAACGGTTTTTTGGAGAATCGCTCGTTGAGTTTCCTTAAGTTTTTGAGTGAGCAAGATTACCTGGGAGGTCCATTCAGGATCCAGATTTTGAAGTTTCGATGAACTATATAACTTTTTGTCGCGTGGATCCACTCCCATCCAACAAGCAGGCAATTTCAATAGATCTGTTTCTTTGGCACCTAAGTATAATACTAGATATGCATTATGTTCCATAACAAGACGTCTTAGAACCTTTTTCTCATGGGAGAAATTGATTGGTTCGACTTCGATTTGTTCACTTATATCTAATAAACCTTGAAGGATTGAACCGCGATACTTTAGAGCTCCATAGAAGAGTTTCAACTCCATTGAAAGATTTGGTTTCAATTTGCTTGGTGGAAATTGATCGTATCTTTGGGAATTTGGTAGCCGTGATTTTACTCCCTTATGAATTTGGTCTTTGTCATCTTTTTTATTAGCAAGCTCTCTTTCTCTCAATGCTTCCTTTGCTTCAAAGAAGTTTTTCAGATCCTTGGGTTCGGTAGATTGGCTCGTTTGGATATTTAGGGGAATCGAAATAGGATCTTTAATATCTTGGAAGAGATTTAGATTCTTCTTGAATGCTTCTAGCAAATCTTCGGAAGGAATTGGGAGAGAAATTGCTTCAAGTCTGTGCAACAATCTATAAAAGAATTTCTTTCTTTTATGGCTAAGGTTTCTTTTAGAAAGATGGGTTTGAGGCTGATGGAAATTAGATAGATAATTTCGAAAATTGATTTGTTTCGATCGATCCAAATTAAGTTGTTGAGAAAGTTGTTCCAAAAGCTTGTTTTGTTTAACTAGACTATCGAGATCTCTATGTTGGTATTTTTCTAGTGATAATTGAGTATTTTTTGTTTGATTAACACTTTCTTTTTGGTGAAGATCTCGAAATTTTTCTGCCTTTTTATAGAAAGGAATAAGGTTATGTTGCTTTTCAATGTCTTTTTCTTGAATATCAGAGGACCAAAAATCAATCCAATGTGGTTTAGGTTCTTTTAAAGATCGCTGAAGGTGGGCTAATTTCACCCAACCAGAACCGATCCTGTGCGAGCTATATATATCCCAAATTTCCTTTGGCAGAATAATCTGTAGTTGTTTTTCGAAGAGGCTTTTAGACATAAGCTCTAACTCTAATTTGCTTTTCTCTGTATCTAATTGATTGGCAACCTCTTGAAATTCTAAATAAGCTTTTCGACATTCTTCCTTAAGTTCTGGGACATGAGTAGTCAAATAGAGATCATTGAGGTGAATGAGTCTTTCTATGTTGATTTCCTCTTGAGCTTCTATCATTCTCTCTACAAGACCCTTCATCTTATAGTCATATTCTATTAAATTTTTAAAATCCGGCACTTTTCTAAAAAGGGGAGGATTTTCGACATTGCTCACGAAAAGTGACTTTAGATCATCCATTTCGTTTATATATTTTGTCGCCAAAAGTTCGTTTTGCAGTTGCAAATTAATTGAACTAATTGGTTTTATAATTCGGGATAATTTGGATTCAGTCTTTTTCGCTAAATACGGAAAACTGCCAAATTTTGTCTGGTGATTGACATACTCCTTTCCGTCGTACTTTCTCACTCCAGAGAAAAAATCTAAAAAATTTAACCACTGTTTTGCTTCTGCCAATTTCGTTTTTTCATCCCAGTAGACGTCTGATTGATTACCAACGAAAGTTTTTTTGCGTCTGAATTGTCCTCGAAAGAAGCGTTGAATTTTTTGTCTACGTGATATTGGAATAATATCTTTTAATTCTTCTGGATCTTCTAAAGTATTGTCTGCTTGACTTAAATAGACTCCGTTCCAAATTTCCAGAGAGAAGAGATGTAACTGGAGATTCTGTTTAGTATCACGCAAGCAATTGTTTTGTTCCTTAGCGAGATTATAGAGAACATTTGCCTGATTGAAATCCGGTGCCATCTTGTTTCCTGATGGGATTGGAATGGATAGATTTTCTATACTCAAGTCAGCTATTTGTCCAATCTGAGGCAATAGAGACTGCATTTCACGAAAATCAGGCCCCAAGCCTTGATCGGCTAGGAAAATGAGTCCTGGGAACCAACTCTCTCCTACTCCTACCCTCATTCGACGGCTAGGATCTTTCAGAACTGGGAAAAACTTACTTTTTTTCCTTTTAGGTCGCATAGGATCATCTCGTAAGATACTTTTTAACAAATCGGCGATAAGACGATCAGAGATTTTTTTAGTTGCCACAAGTGCTTTCAGATTCCCTCGTGTTAAATGATAATTCATTTGAACAGGGGAAGTTTGGTGGAAAGCTCTTTCGAGAGTTGCCATCCATTCTTTCTCGAACACATCTTTAAAGACTGATTCAAGAAAAAATCCTTTCAATTGTCTCTTAGCCTTTTTCTTAAAGAGTTTGAACATATATCCTTGTAGGAAATAATGCCATGCACATTCACGGAATTCCTGGTACATCTCTTGGTAGTTTTCGCCTTGGTCAAGCAAAGCAACTTGTTTTTGGAGAAGTGTTAGCCTAGTTTGAATAGTGTCACAAGTCGATTCTAGAGTAGTCAAAGACGTATCTGGATCAACCTGGAACATCTTAGAAGAACGAATCCTTGGAGTTTTGTGGGTATCCTCACAAGTTTCTAAACAACTTAGTACATCCGCAAGATGGTATTGATAACGAATTCTCATCTTTGATAGTTCGTGCCAAAAGGTGTGTACTCTGCGTGTTCTTTTGACTTCTCTAAAAGGTTTTTCAACTGGCTGAGGACCAACTCCTCTCGCGAGAAAGCCTTCAAATTTATCTTTTAAATTCGTATGACGTTCTACATATTGTCTATGCGCTTTTTCTCTTCTTTTACGACGGCTCTCTAAGTATTCAGGTTCGCGAGCCCTCCAAAATTTTCCCATTTCATTGTACGCTTCTATCAATAAAAGTCCAGTTTGGTCTTGAGGTGGGGCTTCAAACCATTGATGGTGCCATGGGTCCAGGGAAGCATAAAATTCACGTGCATCTTCGTTTGAAATAGTTTTAGGCTTTCTTGGAGTGTTTAAAAGGCTACTAGGCACATGAAACCATTTAGGTGTCAAGAACAATTGTTCATCCAGTAATTCAAAGAAATCATTTCTTTCAGGTATCAAAGAATACACAGATCGCAACGCACGACTCATATCTAAAGGATCTCTTGGTTTTAAGAGATACCAGATGCGATGTTCAAGGATTGTTAAGAGATCTATTGTCCAGTTATCTGGAGTCTCTTGATCTGCGTTGACTTTTGCAAATACTTTTGTAGAACCTAGAGCAGCTTCTTGAATCCATTGATCAGAAATTTGGGAGAGTTTTCTAAGATAAGTATTTTGGTGGTCTTCAAGAGGACTCAGTTCAACTTTGTGAAGATTGTATCTTCCATGAGGAATTGGAAAATCAGGAGAGAGATCTGGAACATTCCCAAAACCTTCCAGGGTTTTGAGATTTTTAATCAAAATTTCCAGTTGACTTTGAAGATTTTGATGGAGAATTTGATCTGTATGAGAAGGCGCTAGAGAATAATCGAGAAACTTTAATCCAGGATGATCAAGTTTGGCGTGTAAATTTAAGGTATCTTGACGCCATTTTTGATATCCACCCATCAAACTGAAACTTGGAGTCTTAGGAAAAGCAGAATCATAGGGATCATGTGATGTAATCAGTTTAAATTTTCTCAACTTCTTCAAACGCTTAAAATAGTGAGAAATACTTTTCCTACCCTCAATATCTTCTTGAGAGAAGTTTTGTACACTGATCGCATCCTTTCTTCGAGTGTCCCTATCCAAACTCTCCTTTGGTTGCCACCACTTCCTATCCTTATTGATAGCCCTGTTTTCCTTCTTTTTAGCATCAAGTTTGCGTCTTAAAAACTGATTCTCCGACTTTTTTTTGTTCCGTATAATCTTCCTAGAAGCAATGGCGCTTGAAAATTGAACTGGGTCGCCAACCAGTATTCTTTCTTGCAACAAAAATCGACGCAACCAAGGTTGTGTATGGTAGCTGTCATCACGATAGGTTGCAGCAACTAAACTGTTCGCAATTCTCTTCTTTTCTTGAAGTTGCTGGCTTGTAAAAGCAGGTGCGATTTGAGACCAAAATACATTGGGATATGGTTCAGGAAAATTTGGATAGAGTTCACGAGATTCGCTAGAAATTAATTGCTTAGGAAATGAGAACGAAGAAGCATAAGAACAATCTCGATAATTGATTTTTCTTTTTTGGATAAATTGGTCAAAAGATTCTAAGGATGCGCCAAACAAAAATTCCGACGTTACCAAATCTGTACGGACTCGGTCAACTGCTTGAGTGCGTACAACAACATCTTTATTGATTTTTTCGATTTGGTTAATCCAGGATCCCTTCTTTAGATCCAATGGAGTTAATGTAGTCTCTACATAGGCAAGGTCACTTACAATTCTTTCAGGGATAGTAGCTGTCACGAATCCACGGAAACGTTGAAAGAGGTTTGGATGTTTACCAAGCCAAAAAACTTTGTCTTGATGATGATGAAAATCTAGCGAAGGTACATAATTTTCCAATAACGCTTGGACGTTAGGATGAGATTTAGGTTGATTTGGACTTCTTAATTGAGGCTGGTGAATAAGTGTTATAGCATAATTGGAAGTCTGGTTCGCAATCATTTTTTGTCTAGAAGCATAATTCGCTTCTGACCACAGGCAACCAATTAGCAAGATAGAACCAATAACTTTTTCCCAATATTTGGTTTGCAATCTTAAATAGTCTACTTTCCTTAATTGACCAAAAAATTTTTCGATACTATAGATAGTAGCCGAACTTGAATCTTGTATCTCTTTTTTATAAAAGACTTTGAGATTGTGTTTTTGATACAATAAAGCAAGTTTGAAAATTTCTGACCACTCTTCTTTAGTGATGGTTTGAATGGTTACAAAACGATAATAGAACCATGAAAATTTATACTCAAGTTGTAATGCAAATCGTTTAAAAATTCCTTTACTTTTCTTGAAAAGATAGGTTTCTTTATATTTGATAAGTAACCCTTCCTTAGTTTTTCTAAGGCGCGTAGCTAGCCGGTACTCTGCTGTGCAACGAGTCCAGATATTATCCAATTTACCTAGCAACCCTTTTCCTCTCACAGGCTTCGCAAGTATCATTTCGTTTGCTTTTTTTATTTGCACCTGTATGATTTCAGGATTGGTAGGTCGTCTATACAGTTGCTTCAGTTCGTCAACTTCATATGGTTCAAGAGCTTTCATAATTTGTTTTTTTTGCTCTAACCACTCAATTCTTTCAATATCTTCGAGGTCTTTTGGTCTTCTGGATTCTGGAATTCGATCGTTAAGTTGATTAAGAATTTTACGCCAAAGTAGCTTCTTGTATAGGTTTCTTTCCATTCTTGTAACAGCATAAGGTGTCTCTAACTGATCAAGAAATGATCCATTTGTTTCTTTGTTCAATTGATCTTGATTGGTTTGTATGTTCATATTGATTTGTGTATTCATATTGATTTGATAATCCTCACGACTCAAGTCGGGGGATTTTTGGATTTAACTCGCCACCGAGCTAATATCCTTCACAAGCTGTCACGATATGCCCTGGTGGTAGACATAGTTTTTCCTCCATAGATAAAAATAGCTATATATCCTAAACATTCGCAAAATTGAGTTCTCGCCTCCTATGTTTTATTATAATCACTTCTTGAAAAAAAGCAATACATATCTACAAAGAAGTAAGACATATCTCAAAAAGAAAGCAAGATTAAGATTGATCTCAAAGAAACAAAATCTATCTAAAAAAAGCGGGTAACGCGATTCGAACGCGCGACATCCACCTTGGCAAGGTGGCGCTCTACCACTGAGCTATACCCGCAGATCTCCTAGAGACTAAGGTTACCAGAGGTTACTTCTTCGTGTCAACTCTTTTGTACAAAAGAGTTGACACGAAGAAGTAAGACTAAAAAACTTAGTCACGACGTTGGCTAACTTGGTAGCGTGCTCGAGCACGTTTGAAAACTAAATTTGCTTCAATTTGATCTTTACGATCAGTAGCTGCAGCAAGTGCATTTTTGGCTTCATTAAAGGTTTCTTCAGCTGCTTCTGGGTCAATAGAGGAACTACTCTCCGCTTCATTGACTAGAATAGTGATTTCATTATCTTTAATAAGCGCAAAGCCTCCCATTAGGGCCATGGATGTCCATTGATTCTCTGCACGAAGTAACATGACTCCGATATCTAGTGCAGTAATCAATGGGGTATGATTGATCAATACACCCATTTGGCCTGTATTAGTTGGCAAGATAGTTTCTTGAACGCTCGAGTCCCAGAAGATTCGATCCGGGGTTAGGATACGTACTTTTAGACTCATCTTTTATGCCTCCCTAGCTTTTTTGAAGCTTGCCAGCTTTCTCGATTGCTTCATCAATTTTTCCAACAAGGTAGAAAGATTGTTCCGGAAGCTCATCTAGCTCACCAGATAAAATCTTCTTAAATCCTTGGATAGATTCGTTAAGACTTACATACTTTCCAGGAGAACCTGTAAAAACTTCTGCTACGAAGAATGGCTGAGATAAGAAACGCTCTACCTTACGAGCACGTGCAACTGTTAGACGATCTTCTTCAGAAAGTTCATCTAGTCCCAAGATAGCAATGATATCTTGAAGTTCTTTGTAACGCTGAAGAGTCTGCTTAACATCTTGAGCTGTATCGTAGTGCTCTCCCTGTACGATGCTTGGCTGCAACATAGTTGAAGTAGAATCCAATGGATCTACTGCAGGATAAATTCCTTTGGATGCCAAACCACGAGACAATACCGTAGTTGCATCCAAGTGGGCAAAAGTAGTTGCAGGTGCAGGGTCAGTCAAGTCATCTGCAGGTACATAAACTGCCTGAATAGAAGTAATAGAACCATTCTTAGTAGAAGTAATTCTTTCCTGTAGACATCCCATCTCAGTTGCCAAAGTAGGCTGGTATCCTACTGCGGATGGCATACGACCTAGAAGAGCAGAAACTTCGGAACCAGCTTGAGTAAAGCGGAAAATGTTGTCAATGAAGAGCAATACATCCTGACCATTTTCATCGCGGAAGTACTCTGCCATTGTCAAAGCCGTAAGACCTACACGCATGCGCGCACCAGGCGGTTCATTCATTTGTCCATAAACTAAAGCAACTTTGGAATCTCCAATATTGTCTTCATCAATTACCTTAGATTCTTTCATCTCTTGGTAAAGATCGTTCCCTTCACGAGTACGCTCTCCAACACCTCCAAAGACAGAAACACCACCATGTGCTTTTGCAATATTGTTGATCAATTCCATAATAAGAACAGTCTTTCCAACCCCGGCACCACCGAAAAGACCAATTTTTCCACCTCGACGGTATGGAGCTAGTAGATCTACTACCTTAATACCTGTTTCAAAGATTGCCAATTGAGTGTCTAGCTCAGCAAAAAGTGGAGCTGGGCGGTGGATAGGTTGAGTTCCTTCGTTGTTCACTGGGCCCATGTTATCAACAGGTTCACCTAGAACATTAAAGATTCTTCCTAGTGTAGCAGCTCCTACTGGTACACTTAAAGGAGCTCCAGTTCCTTTTACCTTAAGACCTCTCTGCAATCCATCTGTTGCACTCATGGAAATAACACGGACTAAACCATCACCACGAAGTTGCTGAACTTCACAAGTGATAGTTTTACCATCCTTGGTTTCGACTAATACTGCATCATAAATGTTAGGCATGTTTCCAGCCTTGAAGGTAACATCACAAACAGGGCCAATAATTTGTGCAATTGTACCTTCTTGAGTGGTAACAGCAGCAGCTGCGGAAACAATGTGGTTTCTGATCATGGTAATTCCATTTCTCATCTTAATTCCATCTCGAATGGAGTTTTTTGGTTTTGTTACGTTTAGTCAGTTCAACTGGAAAAAAGAATTGACTCTGAAGAGTGTTAGATATCTTGAAGATTGATCTAGTTTAATGTGAAGTAAGAGTCAAATCTACAAGCCGAATCTATAAGTCAAATTCAATCTCCTCTTACTATCTTAGAGGATAAGATAGTTTTTGTCAACTTGTCGTGGAAATTAGTTACTTGACCAAATCTTAACCAAATGACATAATATTCGATGGATCAAAAAGATTCTACAGTCGAGTAGGCTATATAATCGTAGAAAAAAATGAATCACGTTAATACGAAGGGAGAACAGAATGGCACCACAAACAGAAACAATGGCAAAGGCTGGCTTTAAGGCTGGGGTAAAAGACTATCGTCTAACTTACTACACTCCTGACTACCAGGTAAAAGAAACTGATATTCTTGCAGCATTCCGTATGACTCCTCAGGCAGGTGTTCCTCCAGAAGAGTGTGGTGCTGCAGTAGCTGCAGAATCCTCCACTGGTACTTGGACTACTGTATGGACTGATGGTTTAACTAACCTAGATAAGTACAAGGGTCGTTGTTACGATCTTGAAGCTGTTCCTGGTGAAGATAACCAGTACATTGCTTATGTTGCTTACCCTATTGATTTGTTTGAAGAGGGTTCTGTAACCAACTTGTTCACTTCCATCGTAGGTAACGTATTCGGTTTCAAGGCACTTCGTGCTCTTCGTCTAGAAGATTTGCGTATTCCTCCAGCTTACTGTAAGACTTTCCAGGGTGCTCCTCATGGTATCCAGGTTGAGCGTGACAGACTAAACAAGTATGGTCGTTCTTTGCTAGGATGTACTATTAAGCCTAAGCTAGGTCTTTCCGCAAAGAACTATGGTCGTGCTGTATACGAGTGTCTTCGTGGTGGTCTAGATTTTACAAAGGATGACGAGAACGTAAACTCTCAGCCTTTCATGCGTTGGAGAGACCGTTTCCTATTCGTTTCCGAGGCTATCTTTAAGTCTCAAGCTGAAACTGGTGAAATCAAAGGTCACTACTTGAACGCAACTGCTGCTACTTCAGAAGAAATGATGGAGCGTGCTGAGTTCGCTCGAGTACTTGGTACTCCAATTGTTATGCATGACTACTTGACTGGTGGTTTCACAGCAAACACTAGTTTGGCTAAGTACTGTCGTGCAAACGGTTTGTTGCTTCACATTCACCGTGCAATGCACGCTGTAATCGACCGTCAGCGTAACCACGGTATCCACTTCCGTGTTCTAGCTAAGGCTCTTCGTCTTTCTGGTGGTGACCACCTTCACTCCGGTACTGTAGTAGGTAAGCTAGAAGGTGAGCGTGAAGTTACTCTTGGTTTCGTAGACCTAATGCGTGATGATTTCATTGAGAAGGATCGCTCTCGTGGTGTTTACTTCACTCAGGATTGGTGTGCTCTACCAGGGGTTATGCCTGTTGCATCTGGTGGTATTCACGTATGGCACATGCCAGCTCTAGTTGAGATCTTCGGTGACGATGCTTGTCTTCAGTTTGGTGGTGGTACTCTAGGTCACCCTTGGGGTAACGCACCTGGTGCAGCTGCTAACCGTGTAGCTCTAGAAGCTTGTATTCAGGCACGTAACGAAGGACGTAGCTTGGCTGCTGAAGGTGGTGACGTAATTCGTGAAGCTGCTTCTTGGAGCCCTGAATTGGCTGCTGCTTGTGAAGTTTGGAAAGAAATTAAGTTCGAATTCGAGACTATCGATACACTTTAATTCTTTCTCTTGTATTTCAATCTTCTTTGGAACACAAGACTAATTCAAAGGACGGATCTAAGGTCCGTCCCCCCATTGGGGTTGTTTAGGAATCGACAAGATATTTAGAATAAGGAAAGGGAAGCGAGTCGAAATTTGAAACAACTTTCGTCTTTAGATGTTTTATACCCGATAAATGCTAATAACATTCTTCTTTTAACTCGTCAGGCAGCAGTAGCTGCTTAATTTAATTCGAGTCATTTTTTTCTAGAAAAGGTATCTTGTTCTAATTGTTACTTATCGCATAGTTTAATGTGATTCCTGGATAAGAGGATCATCTATCCTACACTCGTGAAATTACCAATTTCTTACTGATATCTTGGACGCGGGTTCGAATCCCGCCTGCTCCACCATGCATCCATTGCCTAGTGGCCGAAGGCATTCGACTCATAATCGAATTTCCGTAAGGACATCGCTGGTTCGAATCCAGCTGGATGCACTTAGGACTCGTAGTCTAATGGAAAAAGACACTGGTTTCCGAAGCCAGTAAATGAGGGTTCGGATCCCTCCGAGTCCATTGCAAGCAAAATATAACTAATCCAATCGTTTTATTACCCCCAGGGGAATTCGAATCCCCGTTACCTCCGTGAAAGGGAGATGTCCTAGGCCTCTAGACGATGGGGGCCTTAGAGAAGGTATTTTTCAAATGCTTCCTCCTAGCATTATAATAACTTATAAGAGATTGATTCGTCAACCCCCTTCTCCAAAAAAAAAATTTTTTTTGGAGAAGATAGCATTTTAGGAATTTCATTTGATTTCCTACTATTTATCTTGAAATTGTCTTGGAAAAGCCATTATCTTTTTTAAAAGTCTCAACTTCAATCAAGAAAGATTCATTAAATTTTTGTGGAGAGTAAGACGCTTACCAATAGAAGGAGAGAAAAGGATGAGTATTTTAGTTGAAAATGTTTGTAAAAAATTTGGCACTATTCAAGCCCTTAATCATGTCAACTTAGAAGTTCCAAGCGGATCTTTAGTGGCATTGGTAGGACCTTCTGGATCTGGAAAATCTACTTTATTAAGGATGATTGCAGGACTTGATGAGCCAGATCAAGGACGAATTTGGTTATCGGGTCGAGATGCTACTTACGCTTCTGTCCAAGAAAGAAACATTGGGTTTGTATTTCAGAATTATGCTCTTTTTAAACACCTAACTGTTTATCAGAATATTGCGTTCGGATTAGAGCTACGCAAAAATCCCGAAAAAAAAATCCGTGAACGTGTTAATAACCTCTTAAAAGTAATCCAACTCGAAAAATTAGCAGACCGTTATCCAGCGCAATTATCTGGGGGGCAAAAACAAAGAATTGCTCTTGCTCGAGCATTAGCTATTGAACCAAAAGTACTCCTTTTAGATGAACCTTTTGGTGCTTTAGATGCCAAAGTCAGGAAAGAGCTTCGTGGTTGGATTAAAAAACTCCATGAAGATACGGCAGGAATGACAACTGTTTTTGTAACTCATGATCAACAAGAGGCTATGGAAATCGCACATGATATGGTGATTTTTAATCAAGGCAGTATTGAACAAGTTGGTACCCCTGAAGAAATCTATGACTTTCCAGCTAGTTCATTTGTTATGGGGTTTATGGGACCCGTCAATATGGTTCCTCAAAAGATGGAAGTAATTAGTCTTCCAAAATTTCTCCAAAATGAATCATCAAATTCACGCTGGGAAAATCAATATACTTTCTTTCGTCCTCATGATTTTTTTATCAAAGTCAAGAATTGGTCTAAAAAGACACCCTATTATGATCGATATGGGTATCGTTATTGGGATGGCCAAATCCAATCAATTTCTTATGGGAGCACTTCGATGAAAATTGATTTATTGATTGCTCCTGAAAATTGGACTTTGCGGATTTCTTTAAGTCGCCGTCAATTTCATCAGTTAACCCTTCAAGGCCTCGAACCTCTTCAAAACGGTTCAGAAGTCTATGTAAGACCAAGTCTGCTCGGTTCTTTGGAAAAGAATGCTTTTAAACTCTATGCGATTTAACTGGAATCGAACAAGAGGGCCAGAAATTTCTGGCCCCTAGATTCAATGGTTGCTTGAGAATCAACTTTCTGGTATAGTAGTAATCAGATAGGGGTCGATGCCCGAGTGGTTAATGGGGGCGGATTGTAAATCCGCTGGCTACGCCTACGCTGGTTCGAATCCAGCTCGGCCCAATTTGTAGTAGAAATCGCAATACAGTTGCTTCTTTAAGAAGAATTAGGTATAATAAAAAGAGTAAGCCTGCTTAGCTCAGTTGGCCAGAGCATCCGTCTCATACGCGGATCGTCACTAGTTCGAATCTAGTAGCAGGCAGTTCATGGTATATAGAGAAAAAATGATTTATAAATCGGAGAGAGAGGGATTCGAACCCTCGGTACGGTTACCCATACGACGCATTAGCAATGCGTTACCATCGTCCACTCGGTCATCTCTCCAATAATTTTATCTTTTATTGTAAGGAATTGATGTTAGAAAGTCTAGGGGTTTAGTCTTTTAGGAGACCCCAGGGACCTCCAAGAGGCCTGAGGATCTTACTACTCCTCCTAACTTAGCTTAAATCCTTTTCTCCTGGGTTACGTCCAGGGTCATTGGATAGGAAACCAAAAATAAATAAGGATACAAAGAAAGTTACGATTGTGTAGACAAAGATCTTAAGGGTTAACATAATGGATAAATCTCCTAAGAGGGTTCCTAGAACCCGTAAGTCGTAAACTACTCCTGACAGTTAGTATATCATAGGAAAGAATAACAAGGTTTAAATCAAAAAGGACTCGACTTCTTGAAAAAATTTTGCTATCCTTTATAAAGTAGCCTGCTTAACTCAGTGGTAGAGTATCGCTCTTGTAAAGCGAAGGTCGTCGGTTCAAATCCGACAGTGGGCTTTTCAACCAACAAGATTTAAGTTTTATTTTTCGAGAAAAAAGTTTACAATATTAAGCAAGCCTCTGTGGTGGAATGGTAGACACTCCAGACTTAAAATCTGGTGCTTTTCACGAAGCGTGTGGGTTCAAGTCCCATTGGAGGCATCATGAATTGGAAGGAACCTTAAAAGGTTCCTTCCAGGTTAAAAGGATTCATTATTCTTGGAATCCAAATGCACGACTGAAAACTTCTTGGACTTTATCACCCGAATCGATTGATTCTAAAGGATCCTTACGAAGTCGGTGGCGTAAACAAAGAGTGATAATACGAAAAATGTCTTCAGGGGTTACTTGGGTTCTGTTTTCAAAGGCTGCTAAAGCTTTTGCAGCACGGTTGGTAACAATATCACCTCGCAATCCATCTACATCTAGTTCCGAACAAACTTGAGAAATTTTTACTCTTAAATCATAGTCAATTTCTACACTTGCAAGTCTTTCACGTGCTTCAGTTAACTGGTCTGTTAAGTTGGTTTGAGATTCTAGGTAAGATTGTCGGAATTCATTTGGTGCTTCATCAAATGCTGCTCTTTGTTCAACAATTTTTACTCGTAAATCTGGCTCTTTTACTGTGCCGATTTGAGCATGCATTCCAAAACGATCCAATAATTGTGGACGTAATTCACCTTCTTCTGGGTTCCCGGAACCTACTAAGATGAATCGGGCTGGATGACAAATAGAGATTCCTTCTCTTTCGACTGTATTCCAACCAGAAGCAGCAGAATCTAGAAGTACATCTACAAGATGATCATCTAAGAGGTTGACTTCATCGACATATAAGATTCCTCGATTAGCTTTCGCTAACAGGCCTGGCTCAAAAGCCTTTACGCCTTCCGTTAAAGCTTTCTCAATATCAATAGTTCCGCAAACACGATCTTCGGTTGCTCCTAAGGGAAGATCTACCATAGGAATTTTGCTTGCTGTCACCGACAAGGTTTGTCCTTGCTGTGCTTTTTCACGAACTTCATCACTCATCAATTCAGGATCATAAGGATCAGAATTGAACGGGTCATTTTCTACGACTTGGATTTCAGGTAGAAGATCTACCAAGGCTCTTACCGTGGTAGATTTTCCTGTTCCACGGTCTCCCATGATCATGACTCCACCAATTTTAGGGTCGATAACATTTAAGATTAAAGCCAATTTCATCTCTTCTTGACCAACGATCGCTGTAAAAGGAAAAACAGGACGAGCCTGTTCAGTAGTTTGACTAGTATTCATAGTGGAATTCCGGTTGATCCGTATTTTCTAATTACTAGTTGTATCGTACACTAGGATTTGGTTAGGTTCAAGCAATCTTTTTCAATTCTTGCATGAGGTGTAGAAATCTGTTAAAATACAAAGAGTATCATCTAGGAGAGGTGACCGAGTGGTTGAAGGTGCAGACCTGGAACGTCTGTGAGGGTTTTGCTCTCCGAGGGTTCGAATCCCTCTCTCTCCGTTTATTCATGAATTGTTTGATTCTAGTAAACCTGATATCCTATCATAGACGAGCCCATATAACTCAGTGGTAGAGTACACGCTTGGTAAGTGTGAAGTCGCCGGTTCAAATCCGGCTATGGGCTTTCAAAGACATATTCTTGAAAGAGAAGAATCCAGAAGATAAAGCGGATAGCGGGACTCGAACCCGCATCATTAGCTTGGAAGGCTAAGGCACTACCCTTGTACTATATCCGCATCTCTATAGTAACCATTATTAGTCATCTCACAAGATTTGTCAAGTTGTTGAAGCTAATCTTTCTTCTGTAATTCTCAAGAGGAACAAGGAACTTGTGAGAAGTAAAAAGGCTTGTTAAACTAGTCCATAGTAGGACTATAACTCAGTGGTAGAGTGTTTCCTTGACATGGAAGAAGACACCGGTTCAAATCCGGTTAGTCCTAGAAAGAAATTCAAGTAGATTCATGAAGAGATAAGTAGCGCCGTCTAGAAAATCGTGGTAGTCTAGAGTCAAGTTCTAGTCACATAAAAATTTTCTGTTATGGCAAAAAAAAGTATGGTAGAGCGCGAAAAAAAACGTGTTCTTCTTGTCAATCAATATCGTTCAAAGCGTGAAGAGCTTAAATTACAAATTCGTTCTGCAAAGTCTTTAGAACAAAAAATTACCCTTCATCGCAAGCTGCAAGGTTTTCCTCGTAATAGTGCAAGTACACGATTACATAATCGCTGTATCATGACTGGACGTCCGAAAGCATATTATCGAGATTTTGGTCTCTCTCGTCATGTATTACGTGAAATGGCCCACCAATGTTTATTGCCAGGCGTTCAAAAAGCAAGTTGGTAAATTATTAAACCACGGTGATTATAAATCACCGTGAAAAAAATGGCGGGGGAAGGATTTGAACCTACGACCTACGGGTTATGAGCCCGTCGAGCTACCAGACTGCTCCACCCCGCTATTAAAATTAATCATATTCGAATTTTTCTTTTACGTCAATATGAAAGGAAAGATGCGAGATATATATCTCGCATCCCTTGCTTCCTTTTTATCCTTTACGAGCATAGTACTCAACAACTAAAAGTTCATTGATTTGAAGACCAACCCATTGACGGTTGGCATTTCGATGGACAATTCCAAGTAGACGTTCTTTATGCAAAGAAATGTGCGGTGGAACCATTACACCATTATTGCCAAGTTCTTCAAGATAACTTTCGACTAATTGACGAGAGCGTTTCTTGGGACGAGCCGCTACAATATCTTTGGGTTGACACCGATAACTTGGAATAGTAACACAAATATTATTGACTTGGATGTGTCCATGACTCACCAATTGTCTAGCAGCTAAAATAGTTGGGGCCATTCGAAGTCGAAAGAGAGTGTTGTCTAATCTCATTTCTAAGAGCTGCAAAAGGTTTTCCCCTGTAGAGCCTTTTTGTTTCTTCGCTTGTCGAACATACCGTAGCAGCTGTTTTTCTGTAATACCGTAATTGTATCTCAATTTTTGCTTTTCTTGAAGTCGAATACGATATTGGGATACTTTTTGCTTTGCGCCTCCATGTTGTCCAGGAGGATGTAATTTTTTACTAGTCTTTCGTGTAAGACCAGGTAAGTTACCTAATCGTCTTACAAGTCTTAAGCGAGGTCCTCTATAACGCGCCATTTTCTTATCCTTTGTAATCTACAATCTGTTGTTGCCAAATTCAGGTAGGATTCTTTTCTTCATGATACCATGGAAGGAAAGGGACACAATTTAACGGTTGAAGAAAAAAAGAACTACAAGGGGAAAACTAAATTCCATACACTAAGACGAAGCTTTGCTTCTAAGCGAAGCTTCGTTTTGCCATGTGAGCCTGGAGACCAAACGACTCCTTTGCCATCTGTGCAATTTTGGGGCATCTATGCTTATGATGATCGATTTAGTAAAATATCCAGTTATTACTGATAAAGCAATTCGACTTCTCGAAACGAATCAATATACGTTCGATGTCGATTTGAAACTCAACAAAACAAAAATTAAGGCTCTAATTGAAGAGCTTTTTGATGTAAAAGTTGTTTCCGTTAATACTCATCGTCCTCCACGTCGTAAGAAACGTGTAGGAGCAAGTCAGGGGTATCGTGCACGTTCGAAACGTGTCATCATTACGCTGAGATCTGGGGATTCTATTCCTCTCTTCCCTGACACGTAATTTGCTAACAGACTAGTAGGATTCTTTCCAAGAATCTTCCCTGCCTGTATGGTTGGTTTTTTTCTTTGCTAATTCTTTATGGGTATTCGTTTCTATAGAGCTTACACACCAGGAACCAGAAATCGTTCTGTGTCCAATTTTGAAGAACTTACACATAGTCGTCCAGAAAAATCATTAACTTCTGCGAATCACCGCGCCAAAGGACGAAATCACCGTGGAGTGATTACAATTCGTCACCGCGGAGGAGGACATAAAAGACTATATCGTCAAATTGAATTTTGTCGTACGAAACTTGGAATGCAAGGAACAGTCGCGAGTATCCAGTATGATCCAAACCGGAACGCTCGTATTGCCTTGATTCATTACCAGGATGGTACCAAGAAGTATATTCTTCATCCACTCGGATTAGAAGTAGGAAATACAATCTTGACAAGTTTCGATGCACCAATTCGTATCGGAAATTGTCTTCCATTAATGAATATGCCCTTAGGGACAGAAGTTCATAATGTTGAATTGCGTCCTCATCAAGGTGGACAATTAGTGCGAGCTGCGGGTGCGGTAGCACAGTTGGTTGCCAAAGAGGGGCAATGGGTTACCCTACGCCTTCCTTCGGGAGAAGTACGTCTTGTTTCTCATGCTTGTTGGGCTACGGTTGGGCAAGTTGGAAATATAGAAGCTACCAATGTAAATATCGGAAAAGCTGGACGTAAGCGCTGGCTTGGCAAAAGACCTCATGTGAGAGGTTCTGTCATGAACCCTGTTGATCACCCACATGGAGGAGGAGAAGGACGCGCTCCAATTGGACGTAGTCATCCAGTTACTCCTTGGGGCCGTCCTGCCTTAGGACAACGTACACGAAGCCGTCATAAATACAGTAATGGGTTAATTGTACGGCGCCGTAAATCTTCCTAACGGATACAATGTGAGTTTATAAGGAGCTTCCATAGTGTCACGCTCTTTAAAGAAAGGTCCATTTGTTGCGGACCATTTATTGAAAAAAGTTGAACGCTTAAATGCAAAAAGCGAAAAAAGTGTTATTGTGACCTGGGCACGTGCGTCGACAATTGTTCCTATCATGATTGGACATACAATTGCGGTGCATAATGGAAAGGAGCATTTTCCTGTGTTTATTACAGACCAAATGGTTGGTCATAAATTGGGAGAATTTGCCCCGACACGTACCTACCGAGGTCATGCGAGAAGTGATAAAAAATCACGTCGTTAATAGACTATCTATAACCTTATGGGACAAAAAATTCATCCTCTTGGTTTACGTATTGGAATTACCCAAAAGCATCGTGCAACTTGGTTTGCAAAACCTGCCCATTATGCGTCCCTGGTCCAAGAAGATCATCTTCTAAGATCTTATTTAGAATCTTCTTTGGCGAACGCAGGGGTAGCACGAATTGACATCCATCGTAAAGCAGATTGTATTGAGATCCACATTCACACTGTACGGGCAGGGATTATTCTAGGCTCAAACGGGAAGGGGCTTCAAGAGATACGTCAACAAATTGACCATCTCTTAGGGGGAGCTCGCCCAATTTCTCTTCGGGTCATTGAAGTAGAAAAACCTGATACAAGTGCTAAATTGATTGGAGACTTTGTAGCCGAGCAACTTGAAAAAAGAATCCCCTATCGTCGTGCGGTTCGCCAAGCTGTACAAAGGGCAAAATCTAATCAAGTAGGTGGTATCAAAATTCAAGTCGCAGGTCGTCTAAATGGGGCAGAAATTGCTCGAATCGACTGGCAAAGAGCAGGCAGAGTACCTCTGCAAACTCTACGTGCAGATATTGATTATTGTTCGCGTACAGCGAAGACTATTTATGGCGTATTAGGAATTAAAGTATGGATCTTCAATCAGGAGATTCTACCTACTTCTTCCAACGTCCAGAACTAGTAGGAGATCACGGTTATGTTAAGCCCAAAAAGAACGAAATTTCGCAAACCTCATCGTGGACGTATGAAGGGAACTGCCTCACGGGGAAATCAGGTAGCCTTTGGAGATTTTGGTTTACAGGCCATGGAATCTTCTTGGGTAAGTTCTCGCCAACTTGAAGCAGGTCGACGTGCTATGACACGTTATGCAAAACGTGGTGGAAAAGTTTGGATTCGTATCTTTCCAGATAAATCCATTACAGTACGTGCTGCAGAAACTCGTATGGGGTCTGGAAAAGGTGCGCCTGATTATTGGGTAGCAGTTGTTAAGCCTGGCAAAATAGTCTATGAGATGCAAGGAGTTTCAGAATCTGTTGCAAGAGCTGCGATGCGACTGGCAGCCTATAAAATGCCTATGAAAACACGCTTTGTTTTGAAAAGCGATCATTCACTTTAAATTGGGATCGAAATTCATGATTCAAACACAAACTTATTTGAATGTTGCAGACAACAGTGGAGCACGAAAATTAATGTGTATTCGTGTTCTAGGAGGAAATCAAAGACAGTATGCTACCATTGGGGATGTAATCATTGCGGTTGTCAAAGATGCCGTTCCTAATATGCCTGTGAAAACTTCAGATGTTGTTCGTGCTGTTGTTGTACGTACTTCCCAGGGAATTCGACGTGACACCGGAATGAGTATCCGGTTTGATGATAATGCAGCAGTCATCATTAACAAAGAAGGGGGGCCACGTGGGAGTCGTGTCTTTGGCCCCGTTGCTCGCGAACTACGAGATCAAAATTTTACCAAGATTATCTCGTTGGCTCCAGAAGTCCTTTAAGTTCAAAAATATCACTAGAGAGTTGCAGAGTATGCCACAAAGACTGAAAAATTTTTATTTGGATTCTGTCCTCCCTAAACTGCAGGATCAATTCCAATATACCAATCTCCATCAAGTTCCTTATGTCCAAAAGATTGTAATTAATCGCGGACTTGGCGAAGCCTCTCAAAATGCCAAAATTCTTGAAGCTTCTATTAAAGAAATGGGAATTATTGCAGGCCAGAGAGGAGTTGTTACCAAGGCCAAGAAAGCTATTGCAAGCTTTAAGGTCCGAGAAGAAATGCCAGTAGGAATCTCGGTAACTCTTCGTGGTGAACGCATGTATGGATTTTTAGATCGTTTAATTAATTTAGCACTTCCACGTATTCGAGATTTTCATGGGATCAACCCGGAAAGTTTCGATGGGCATGGTAATTACAGTTTGGGGTTAGAGGAACAACTTATGTTTCCCGAGATTGATTATGATTCGATCGAAAAAGTTCGAGGTATGGATATCTCGATCATTACAAGCGCTTCGAACGATCAAGAAGGGTTGGCTCTTCTAGCAGGTTTAGGGATGCCATTCAGAAACCCAGCTGTTGAATCTGACTAAGAAGGATTTCTCTATGACACACGATAACCTATCCGATATGTTAACTCGAATCCGCAATGCAAATGCGGTTGGAATGCAAACAGTTTCCTTTCCTACTACACGTATCAATCGACAGATTGCACATCTCCTAGAAACGGAAGGATTCATTGATTCGTTTCGGGATTACCCAGCTGGATCTCTGATGTTGCAACTCAAATATAAGGGGAAAAAACCTTCCTTGACTAGCTTGCGTCGTATTAGCAAGCCCGGTCGTCAAGTTTATGTGAATCATAAAGATGTACCCAAAGTATTAGGGGGAATGGGAATTGCTATTTTATCTACCTCGCAGGGAATTGTAACGGATCGCGTAGCGCGCAGTCGTCGTCTTGGAGGAGAAATATTATGTTATATTTGGTGATTGATCTCTAGATCTTAGCGACTCACCAACAAAGGAGAAGCATGGATCGACAAAAACAAAGTCTTATTGAAATGGAGGGAATTATTACTGAATCCTTACCGAATGCTATGTTTCGGGTCGATCTAGATAATGGATTTAATGTACTTGCTCACATCTCTGGAAAAATCCGTCGCAATTATATTAAAATTTTACTCGGAGATCGTGTTGTAGTCGAATTGACTCCCTATGATCTTACCAAGGGGAGAATCGTATATCGACTTAGAAATTCGCACCTTTAGAAATTCGTCTTAAAGTGAATTTTGACCATCCTCCAGAAACTTGTTTGTAACATAGTAAGCAATTCAAAGGAAAACAATATGAAAGTTCGTGCATCTGTTCGAAAAATGTGTGATCGATGCCGGTTGATTCGTCGTCATCGAAAAGTAATGGTCATTTGTTCCAATCCTAAACATAAGCAGCGTCAAGGATAATCTTAGAATATTTCACTACTATGGCTAGACAAACACGTAGAACAACTTCAAGAAAAGTAAAACGCAAAATTCCAAAAGGAGTTGTCCATATTCAAGCAGGTTTTAATAATACTATTGTAACTGTAACAGATCCTCAGGGAGCAGTAATTGCTTGGTCTTCTGCGGGGGCTTGTGGTTTTCGAGGAGCAAAAAAAGGAACCCCTTTTGCTGCTCAGACTGCTGCAGAAACCGCTGTTCGAGAATCTATGGAACAAGGAATGAGACAAGCTGATATCATTGTCCAAGGACCAGGTGCAGGACGTGAAACAGCTATTCGTGCATTAAATGCAATTGGATTGATTATGACCCTTATTCGAGATGTCACTCCACTTCCTCATAATGGTTGCCGTTCCCCTAAAAAGCGTCGAGTTTAGAAACTACTTTGATCCTCATCTTCTAGGTGGAACTCACATGTTTTCTATCTAGAGGCTGGTGACCATCATCAATTTTGTTTAAAGAGAATCTTGGGTTATGGTAAAATAGATCTAGGTTAAAAGAAACTCATATTATAGATTATCAGAGCAATCTTTTTGTAATTTTGACAGTTTAAACATGGAGCCAAGCAAAAAATATGGACGATGAATTAAAATATGATCCGATCAATTACGATAATAATATCTATGATACTCCTAACTTCTTTATACAAGAAGAAATTAGTAGACATGAAAAAAGGGACTCAATCTATGGAGACTACTTTATTTCGAATATACCACAAACATTAGGTACAACTTATGGAACTGTAATTCGTCAGGCTTTATTAAATTGGGTTCCTACAACTTGTATAGCGTATTTTTACATCCCCAAAACTTTATTACATGGGTACAGAAGTATGTCAGGGATTCGTGAGAATATTGCCGATATAGCTCAAAATCTTAGCAAGATTATTATTCAAAATGATGATCTATCTTTGGTTTCTTCGGAAGGATTCTTAAATGTTTCAGTTGGGGTCGATGAAGAATCTAAAGAAGTTTTGGGTCGTGATATCGAATTGCCAGCTGGCATGCAAATAATCAATCTTGATGAATATCTTTTCACTATCAATCCCGATACTGAAGTGAATTTTCGTCTTCTCATCGAAGTAAAGACTCATGCTGACCTGAGCTATCAGAAGCAAGAAGACCCGGGAGAGATAGTTAAGGAACCTGATCCTGCCTATAATTTCGATATTACTCCTGAAGAAAAGGCTAAAATAGAGGGTATCAAATTAGCTGAAATCTTGGCTGAAATCGAAAAACAACCTGCGAGGATTGCTACTGGTGCTACTTTTCAGGCGGTTTTTAACGCTAATTTTACTGTGCAAGTTTTTGTACTTCACCCTAATTTCACAGAAAATTTTGAGAAAATTCGCATATCATTTTTTACAAATGGAAGTTGTACTCCTCGTATAGCGATCAATGAAGCCTGTAAAAATCTTTCTAATAAATTTAGTCGCCTTACTGGCAAGTTGGAAATACTAGATAAAAGAGATCAAGAGTATCTAGCAAAACAAGAAGCTTTGAAGTCTTATAAGCCTTTGTCAGAAGTGAAAGTAGAAGATTTACCCGTCCAAGGTTCCAAGAAATTATCGACTCCAAGTAAGCCAAAGAAAAAAACTATCAAAGGAGATTCTCTCCCAGAATCTAACCGTAAAATCCACCTTGAGGCTTTGAAATTATCGGCAAGGTCCTATAATTGTCTAAAACGTGCTAATATTCATACAGTTGGTCAACTGTTAGGATATTCACGAGGAGATCTTTTGAAATTGAAAAATTTTGGTCGCAAATCTGCGGACGAAGTGGCTAAAGTTTTGCAAGGGTTGGGATTCTCTCTCAAATAAAATTTTGGCCATAAATTTATAGTGGCCAAAATTTTGGTATGGTTGGGATTTTCTTTCAAATAAAAAATCAACAAGATTCTGAACAATCCAGAATCTTAAGTCTGATGAGGAGGTTATCTTTGTGCATTCTAAAGAAGCATTAGGGACAGGAAGACGTAAATCGGCTGTCGCCCAAGTAAAATTAATTTCTGGAACGGGTCGTATTACTATTAATGAAAGACCTGGAGTCCCCTACTTACAATATAATCCTGCCTATTTATGGGCAGTACAAGGACCTTTAGATACCTTGGGACTTGAACACTCTTATGATACTATGGTAAAAACCAAGGGAGGTGGATTGACGGGACAGGCAGAAGCTATTCAATTAGGAGTTGCAAGAGCACTCTGTAAATTAGATACTTACCATCGTCAACCCCTAAAAATTGAAGGCTATTTAACCCGTAATCCTCTTCGAAAAGAGAGAAAAAAATATGGTTTAAAAAAAGCTCGAAAAGCGCCTCAATTTTCCAAACGTTAATCTCTTTTTTCTCTAAGTCTTCCCTTTCTAAGAAGATAGATGAGAGAACAAAATATAAAGGTATAATTCTATGTCCACTACTACAAACGAAATTGTTGAACAGTTAAAATCTATTACTCTTCTGGAAGCTGCTGAACTAGTTGCTCAAATTGAAGAAACATTTGGTGTTGATGCATCCGCACCTGCAGGTGGTGCAGTTGTTATGGCAGCTCCAGGTGGAGGCGGAGGCGGTGAAGACACCGTGGAAGAAAAAACTGAATTCGATGTAATCATTGAAGAAGTACAAGGTGATAAGCGTATTGCGGTCATTAAGGTGGTTCGTGCACTAACAGGATTAGGCCTCAAAGAAGCCAAAGGGATGATTGAAGTAACCCCGAAGGCTGTCAAGGAAGGTATTTCAAAAGAAGAGGCGGAAGCAGCAAAACAGCAGCTTGAAGAAGCAGGTGCTACAGCATCAATCAAATAACTTAATTTCAGAGTTCCTAGGAACTCTGAAATTAAGTTAAAGAATATATTATATGAAGTTAGTATATGATATACTATTGATAGAAGTACTGCTTCTCATTAACAATTTCGATGTTTAATCGAGAGTTAATTTCGTCTAACTGTGAAGCATGAACCATTAGGGATTCTTCAAAAATGAGTAAAGCCTACGATTGGTTCCAAGAGCGTCTAGAAATTCAGGCGATTGCGGATGATATCAGCAGTAAGTATGTTCCTCCACACGTAAATATTTTTTACTGTTTTGGTGGGATTACATTCACTTGTTTTATTATTCAAGTTGCAACTGGATTTGCAATGACTTTTTACTACCGTCCTACTGTTACTGAAGCTTTTGCATCTGTTTCTTATATTATGACCGATGTAAACTTTGGTTGGTTGATTCGATCTATTCACCGTTGGTCTGCAAGTCTGATGGTTTTGATGATGGTCCTTCATATTTTCCGTGTTTATTTAACAGGTGGTTTCAAAAAGCCTCGTGAATTAACTTGGGTAACCGGAGTGATCATGGCGGTTTGTACAGTATCTTTTGGGGTAACTGGATACTCTCTTCCATGGGACCAAGTTGGATATTGGGCAGTCAAAATTGTTACTGGTGTACCTGATGCTATTCCTGTCATTGGTGCACCACTTGTAGAGCTTCTTCGTGGAAGCGTTAGTGTAGGTCAAGCTACCTTAACTCGTTTCTATAGTCTACATACTTTTGTTCTGCCATTAGCGACAGCTGTTTTCATGCTGGCTCATTTCCTAATGATCCGTAAGCAAGGAATCTCTGGACCACTTTAAATTACCTACTGATTCATTACCATGATAGGTGAAACTTCAGTAATCATGGCATTCAACTATAGGAGCTACCTTTGTTATGAGCGTTACTAAAAAACCTGACTTAAACGATCCAGTCTTGCGAGCAAAACTTGCAAAAGGGATGGGTCATAACTACTACGGCGAACCTGCTTGGCCAAATGACCTTCTTTACATGTTCCCAGTTGTAATCTTGGGAACTATTGCGTGTGCAGTAGGACTAGCTGTTCTTGATCCTGCAGTGATTGGAGAACCTGCAAATCCATTTGCAACACCTTTGGAAATTTTACCTGAGTGGTATTTTTATCCAGTTTTCCAGTTATTACGTACTGTTCCAAACAAATTACTTGGAGTTCTTCTGATGGCAGCAGTTCCTGCTGGTCTTCTAACGGTTCCATTTATTGAGAGTATTAATAAATTCCAGAACCCTTTCCGTCGTCCAGTCGCTTCTACTGTTTTCTTATTTGGAACCGTTGTAGCAATTTGGCTAGGAATTGGTGCAACTCTACCAATTGATATTTCCCTAACTTTGGGATTATTCTAACTTATTAGGGCTCTTAAGAGCCCTAATAAGTTAGAATAATCAGAATCTATTAATTAACATAAATTTTCAAGTTCTTTCTAGGGGGGGCCCTAGAAAGATTCCTTAACAGACATTTCGTACTAATTGACTGAAAGCATCTTTATCTAGTACAGCTAATTGAGCCAATACTTTACGATTCAAAGCAATTTGACTAGTCTTCAGCTTCGAAATGAATTCGCTATAAGTAATCCCATGGAGGCGGGCTCCAGCATTAATTCGTGTAATCCAAAGGCGTCGAAAATCACGTTTACGACGATTTCTATCTCGATATGAATATCGAAGAGCTTTCATGTTTTGCTGATTCGCGGTGCGAAATAGGCGTGAGTGCGCTCCTCGAAATCCCTGGGTCATTTTTAAAACACGTCGACGCCTATTGCGTGCTACATATCCACGTTTGACTCGAGTCATATCAATTCCTTGTAATTTTTCAACCTAACAAACCAAACTAATTGTCTAGGAATCAGTTTAGACGATCTTTATCGAGAAAGCAAAAAAAACATAAGAGAATTTTTAAGAGCTCCGGAATAAATCAAGTATTCTCTTAACCGTACCTTGAATCCTTTCAGGGGCCGACTATTGTAAGCTAGAAGCAACTAATATAGATTATGACACCTTGCCTGCTTGCGGAGCCCCAATTGATTTCAGGGAAAGTCAGAATCTACTAGAAATTTCTAGATTTTTCTCACGAAACAAAATTTATACAAGAATCGGAGAAGAAGGGATTCGAACCCCCGGAACCGCTAAGTTCTTCTGATTTCAAATCAGACGCCATCGACCACTCGGCCACTTCTCCTTATAGATCTTTTTTGGAAGAGTATTGTCAAATCATATTAAAACTCTCCACAATTCAAGTCAGCAGATTCTTGGGTTTAGCTCGTAACCAAGCTAATATCTCTACAAGCTGTCACGATACGCCCCGCTGCCAAAGTGTAGTAACATGGTACCATAAAAAGTATATATTCAATACCTTTTTTCGGTTTCTTTGATTTCCAAGATACTTCTATAGAATTATTTTAGGATTCAATAGTGCTTTTCTTTGTATCTTGCCATCATTAAGGAGATCATCTATATGACTTTTTTATTTCAGCTAACAGCTTTTGCACTCGTTGCAGTTTCTTTTCTTTTGGTCGTTGGTGTTCCAGTAATCTTTGCTTCTCCTGAAGGTTGGACATCTAACAAAGGGCTTGTTTTTCGTGGAGTAAGTGTTTGGTTCCTACTTGTTTTCTCTGTAGGTTTCTTAAACGCAATTGTAGCTTAAGACCAAGCCTGTCTACTCAACGAAGATTCACTATTAGGATTTTGTTAGACTCACTTTTAGTGAGTCTAAGAAAGTCCTACATCTTATTCATCTTTTGAAATAAATTGTAAAAGCGCCATTACTCTTGCCTGTTTTATAGCACGCGTCATACTTCGATGTTGTTTAGCGGTTAATCCTGTTACACGTCTTGGTAAAATCTTACCTTCTTCTGTAATAAATTGACGTAATAAATCGATATTTTTATAGTCAATTGAATCTTCTAAATGAATAGGAGACATACGTCGTCTTGAAAAATTCATCATAATTCTAGGTTCCTACTTACTAGATTAAATCGGTTTGTTTGGTTTAGAAGCAAAGCTTCTATTATTGTACTGAATGAATTTAACGAAACTAGATAGTTTCTCGAGTTTCTTGTTCTGCGAAGATCATAGTTCCTGTAACGGATTGCAGAACATGGGTAATACGTATACGAGAATTCTGACGAAATTTTGGATTGATTTTTTCAACTATTACAATGGTTCCGTCTTCCAACCAACCAATGGCTTGACGAGGATATTTACCAGATCTGCGAATCCGAAGATCTAAAATATCTCCTGGATAATAAGGGGATCGCAAAGATTGAAAAATTTCTTGGATCGAGATAGCAGGAACATCTTTGAGTGGCCGACTAACTAAAATCGTTGCATCCCAAAACTTTGATGCAGCTATAAAGCGTTCAGAATAATTAGGATATTTTGTATACAAGTTGGAATCTATAATCCATTTATTTGGGTAAGCTTGTTTGGCAAGATTTAGGATTACCAATCCTCTTTTTCCCCGATAACGCAAGTTAGAATTTTCACTTGATGCTAATCGATGAAGACCATCGATAACATCTTGGGGGATAATCCAAGGTCCCTCTAAGAAACCTGTTTGGTTCATCATCAGCAATTGGTTATGTGTAATACTTCTTACGTCAAGCAATCTCTTTCGAGCTGGAGTTAAAATTCGACGGATAATTTCAATAGTTTGGGCAAAATCGGGAGCAAATTCATTTAACCAATAAGTTGATTGTCGATTCTTCAATTTGCCTTTCCTCATCCACCAAACGAATCCATGAGTAAAATTGCCTAATACAAGAAGGGTTATCTTGAAAAGCCATGGGAAGGGGAGACATAAACATAACATACTAAAGAGATTGGTAATTATCCAAGTAGTAATAAGCCAACTTAATTGACTGATTACTTGTTCGGTTGAATAAGCTAAACAATTGATTTTCAATCTTCTATAGAATTCTTGCCAAAAGATTCCACATGGGAACCCTAAAAGGGCACCAAAGCCTCCAAAGACACAACGGATTCCAGTTGGATTGCCATGTTCTAAAAGATGAGGCCAAGATGAAGCAACGCTATAAAATCCTAGTAACCAACCAAAAACTACATACCCAAAGATAGCAAAAACAATCATATAATTTTTATTACCTTACAAAGGCCAATTATTTCTATTAGTATACCATTTTTCTAACACGCCCTGTAGGACTTGAACCCACGACATCAGGTTTTGGAAACCTGCGTTCTACCAACTGAACTAAGAGCGCATAGTTTCTATCGGGATGACAGGATTCGAACCTGCGACCACAAACTCCCAAAGTTCGTACTCTACCAAGCTGAGCTACATCCCGATTGATTGGTGCTATTTTTATCATAGCAAGGAGAAGGAATGTTGGCAATCTATAAATACAGTACTCTACCAAAGTGAGTTACATTCCGACCATTGAAACTCTTAAGAGTATAGCAGTTACAAGGAATTTTAGCCACTCAAAAAAGATAGTTGGCTGAATTTGAAATTTCGCTTTATTATAAGGACAAGAAGCAACTGGACTAGTATTGGGTAGGAATCTGACTTACCTTATTGACTTTTTCACAGGCTCTTATTGTTCATATAGATGAAAGGACAAAGATTAATGAAAAATTTTACTACATACCTTTCAACTGCCCCAGTATTAGCGGCAGTTTGGTTTGGTTTTTTGGCAGGTCTACTAATTGAAATGAATCGCTTTTATCCAGATGCATTGACAGCATCCTTTTAGGGGATCCTGGATCCCCTAAAAGGGGATCCTCCCTTCAGGACTGTACAAATCCTTCAAATATCTTTATAGTAAACTAGAAAACAAATTTCAGAGCCCCTTGTGGTGGAAAGTAAATGAACTATGCCTACTATTCAACAATTAGTTCGATCCCAAAGAAAAAGAATCTATAAGAAAACCAAATCACCTGCTCTTGTGAGTTGTCCACAACGTCGTGGAGTTTGTACACGTGTTTATACAACAACTCCTAAGAAACCAAATTCCGCGTTGAGAAAAGTGGCTCGTGTAAGACTCACATCCGGGTTTGAAGTCACAGCCTATATTCCAGGAATTGGTCATAATCTACAAGAGCACTCTGTTGTTCTTGTGCGAGGTGGACGTGTAAAAGATTTACCTGGTGTTCGATACCATATCGTACGTGGTGCTCTTGATACTTCAGGTGTGAAAGATCGTTCCCAAGCCAGATCCAAATATGGAGTTAAGAAGACAGATTAATTTATTGTGAGAAAAAATTACCATTATGTCACGTAGAAGCACACCCCCCAAACGCCCTATCTCTCCCGATCCGGTTTATAATAGTTTGTTAGTTCAAATGGTTATTAGTCATTTACTCAAAAAAGGGAAAAAAGCCCTTGCATATCGGATCCTTTATGATGCGATGAAACAAATAGAAGAGATGACCCAAGAGGATCCTCTCAAGATTCTCGAGGAAGCTGTTTGTAATTCTACTCCTCGTCTTGAGGTTAAAGCACGTCGTGTAGGTGGTTCCACCTATCAGGTACCTTTAGAAGTCAAACCACAACGAGGAACCGCTTTAGCTCTACGATGGCTTTTAGCTTCTGCGCGTACACGTCCAGGAAGAGATATGGTTTCCAAACTAGCCAATGAAATTGTAGATGCATCCAACAAAATTGGGAATGCGGTTCGAAAAAGAGATGAGACTCATCGCATGGCAGAAGCTAACAAGGCTTTTGCCCACTATCGCTTTTAAGACAAAGATAGATAGCTTTTGTCTTGGTAGATTTCAGAGACCAAAATTAAATTTTCGTAGACGTATTTAATACGTCATGAAATTCTCAACAGGATTCTATATGGCACGCGAAAAGTTTGAACGTACAAAGCCCCATGTAAACATTGGAACTATTGGGCACGTTGACCATGGAAAAACTACTTTAACGGCAGCAATTACAATGGCCATGTCTTTGCAGACGGGAGCAAGTGGAAAAAATTATGAAGATATTGATTCCGCCCCTGAAGAAAAAGCGCGTGGAATTACTATTAATACAGCACACGTAGAATATGAAACATCTACTCGTCATTATGCACACGTAGATTGTCCTGGACATGCGGATTATGTCAAAAACATGATTACGGGAGCTGCTCAAATGGATGGAGCAATCCTAGTTGTTTCTGGAGCCGATGGTCCAATGCCACAAACTAAAGAACATATTTTGTTGGCGAAGCAGGTTGGGGTTCCTAATATTGTTGTTTTCTTAAACAAACAGGATCAAGTTGATGATGATGAACTTCTTGAACTAGTAGAACTAGAAGTACGTGAGACTTTAAGTAACTACGAATTCCCTGGGGATGATGTTCCAGTTGTACCAGGTTCTGCCCTTTTAGCTTTAGAAGCTTTGACTGAAAATCCTGATATTGGTCCTGGCGATAATGAATGGGTTGATAAGATTTACCAACTCATGGATGAGGTTGACCAATATGTTCCAACCCCAGAACGTGATACCGATAAATCTTTCTTGATGGCAGTTGAAGATGTCTTCTCAATTACAGGACGCGGAACTGTAGCAACTGGTCGTGTTGAACGTGGAACCATTCATGTAAGTGATACGGTTGAAATTGTTGGTTTAAAAGATACTCGTACTACGACTGTTACAGGACTTGAGATGTTCCAAAAAACTCTCGAAGAAAGCTATGCAGGAGACAATGTAGGAGTTCTTTTGCGTGGTGTACAAAAAGAAGATATTCAGCGTGGTATGGTATTAGCAGCTCCGGGTACTATCACGCCACATACTGAGTTTGAATCGCAAGTTTATGTATTAACAAAAGAAGAAGGTGGCCGACATACTCCATTCTTTGAAGGGTACCGTCCACAATTCTATGTTCGAACTACTGATGTAACTGGCAAGATTGTTTCTTTCTTGGGGGATGATGGTTCGAAGGCACAAATGGTTTTACCAGGCGACCGTGTCAAAATGGTTGTAGAACTAATTCAGCCAATTGCTATTGAAAACGGAATGCGTTTTGCTATTCGAGAAGGTGGTCGTACAGTAGGGGCTGGTGTGGTTTCAACTATTCTGAAGTAATAATTTGATTAGAAATGAGAGTTATAACTCTCATTTCTAATCAAATTATTATCAAATTTTGGTGTAAAGACTCTGGCTTCAGCTATGTGAATCTAACCCAAAACCACCTTTGACGGCAGGCTGTATCGTTCCAGCTAGATATTAGTTTGGTTGCGATCTAACCTTAAGAATCTGCCGATTTTAGTCGTGGGGAGTGTCAATTAACTATCTAGGATATTCAGGATTGGCCCCAAATCAAATTCACTGAACTTGTAGCATATTTGATTCGGTGACCATCATAGAAGGAAGCAAAAATTCATGAAGACGAAAGAGTTGGTGGAAACTCTCGAGAGTAACTACCTAAAAAAAATTTATGATGAAAATCATCCCACCCCGAAAGCCCCTCTCCCCCCTTTAGGGGTAGGAGATTTAGTCAAAGTTGGTGTTTTGATTCGAGAGGGGGAAAAAGAACGTATTCAGCCTTATGAGGGCACTGTTATTGCTCAACACAAATCTGGGATGAATTCGACTATTACAGTCCGAAAAATTTTTCAAGGAGTAGGAGTTGAGAGAATTTTTATGATTCATTCTCCTCGTATTGCTTTCATCGAGGTCTTGAGATGTTCTCAAGTGCGTAGAGCAAAGCTTTATTATTTGCGAGATTGTGTTGGAAAACAAACACGTCTTAAAGAACGTTTTAATCGTTTGGATCGCTAGGATTGATCCACGTGGTAGGAATTAAAACCTACCACGTCTTCTAGCTTCTTTCTAAGAAGATTGCCCCAAATTTTTAAATTGAATTAAGGTACTATAAGATCAAACAGAATTCTAAAGATAGGAAAATCTCATGACTTTTTTTGATTCATCTCAACAAACCGATTTAATTCGGCGTGATCTTGTAATTGGTTCGCGTCGTTTCAGTAATTATTGGTGGGGTATTGTAACTGGACTTGGTGGAATTGGATTTCTAATAGTTGGACTTTCGAGTCGATTAGGATTTGATCTTCTTCCTTTTTTTTCATCCTCCAAAATTGTTTTTTTTCCTCAAGGTCTTGTCATGTGTTTCTATGGGGGAGTTGCGATTCTTATTAGTCTCTATATTTGGTTAACAATTCTCTGGAGTGTTGGGGGTGGTTACAATGAATTTAACAAACAAGATGGACAGATGCGTATCTTTCGATGGGGATTTCCCGGTCAATATCGACGTATTGATATTGTTGAATCTCTTGGAGATATTGAAGCTATTAAGGTTGATATTCAAGAAGGGGTTAATCCACGGAGAGTCATTTATGTTCGCCTAAAAGGACAGCGTGAAATCCCTCTAACAGGTATCGGACAACCTTTAACGTTAGCGGAAATTGAGCGCCAAGCAGCCGATCTAGCTGGATTCCTTCAAGTCGCCCTCGAAGGACTTTCCTAGTGGGGCTGATTTTTTTTCGCTTGTAAGTCTTCTTTTAGACGACTTTTCCGGGTAAAATAGAAGGGAGAAGAAAATTTCTATCCTTGAAGCTATTTGATACTATGCAATCTATTTCTATCCGCCAACGTTTTTTGGTTGGTTTGACTACAGTCTTAGCAATCTGGAGTCTAGCTGGTTCCGCTAGTGCTTTTCCGATCTTTGCACAACAAAACTATGAGAACCCACGTGAAGCGACAGGACGCATTGTTTGTGCAAACTGTCACTTAGCCCAAAAACCTGTAGACATCGAAGTTCCTCAGGCTGTTCTACCAGACACTGTTTTTGAAGCAGTTGTTAAAATCCCATATGATTTGCAGGTTAAACAAGTATCTGCGAACGGAAAAAAAGGGAAAATTAATGTTGGTGCAGTTGTGATCTTACCGGAAGGATTTGAGTTAGCTCCTCAAGATCGTATTCCTGCTGAAATGAAGAGCAAAGTAGGTGATCTTTATTTTGAGCCTTACAGTGCAGACAAGAAAAATATTCTTGTAGTTGGTCCTGTTCCTGGAGACAAGTACAGTGAGATGGTTTTCCCAATTCTTGCACCTGATCCAGCAACCAACAAAGATGTTCATTTTTTAAAGTACCCAATTTTCCTAGGTGGAAACCGTGGTCGAGGACAGATTTATCCAGATGGTAGTAAGAGTAACAACACTGTTTTCAATGCATCTAGTGCTGGAACGATTACTCAGATTGTAGCTGAGAAGAAAAAGACTCTGGTAACTATTACAACTCCAGATGGTCAACAGGTCGTAGATACAATTCCAAAGGGACCAGATTTGATTGTTAGTGAAGGACAAATTATCAAGGCAGATCAGCCTTTAACTAACAATCCAAATGTGGGTGGATTTGGACAAGCCGATACTGAAGTGGTCCTTCAGAACCCTGCTCGTATTCAAGGTTTGATGCTTTTCCTATCTTCTACTATCATTGCTCAAGTTTTCCTTGTTTTGAAGAAGAAGCAGTTTGAAAAAGTTCAATTAGCTGAAATGAACTTTTAATTTTTTAATTCGCGCGTTTGATTTCTAGTTCGTAGAGGAAAAGCCTTTAAGAGGTCCTATGACTCTTCGTACTGATCGCTCCGTGGGAGTTACCTTGAGAATCTCTCAGATCATTGAGCTTCACGATCATAATTATCTTTATCCACTCTGTGGTGAAATTGCTAGGAGAGCAGGAGCTTTAGCTGCCGCCCGAGTTTTTGATCAACTCGCTATTCGAGCAGCACAACATGCTTATTTGTGCCACGAGCTTCTTGGAGATCCTGCTTATCTCGATCTGTCTCTAGGATCATCTTTGATTCGGCAGCTTAAATCTACCATGGACTGGAAAGACTTGTTTAGTTTGACTCTTGATCATATTTCTTGGAAGCGACAACTTTTATCTACTGGTCTGGATGGCATTGAGCAACACGATCCAGATCCACGCTTATGTCTATTAGAACGAATGCTTGGTGAACAAGAAAGAGTCAGTTGTTGGTTAATCCAAGTACAGACTCACCTAGAAACACAAGGCGTTTTAGTATAAGATTCAGTACCTTTTCTAAAAGTTATTCTTTTTTTCCATACCTATTCACATATGTTTACTCTGATCAGTTATATTGGAATTCTAATTTCAGCTGTAGTTGTCACTTTAGTGACTTACTTGGGGCTTCGTGCAATTAAACTAATTTAATTTTCTTAACGAAAATTAAATAACTATCCTTATTGATATAAATTGGAAAATACTATCTATGGTTGAAACTCTTTTGTCTGGAATCGTACTTGGATTAATTCCAGTAACAGCAGCAGGACTTTTTGTAACTGCTTATTTGCAATATCGACGTGGTGATCAATTAAATCTATAATAAAAAACCGTGCAGGTAATTTTACCTGCACGGTTTTTTATTATAGATTTAATTGATCACCACCCTTTGGGTGCTAGAATAGAAGTAGAGAAGGGTTGGTAGCTCAGCTGGTAGAGCACTCGGCTTTTAACCGACTGGTCGTGGGTTCGAGTCCCACCCAACCCAATCTTTATAGTAATAGCTTGATTGATCTTAAGAAAAATTCTTTTTGAATTTAAAAAAAGAATGGTAATATTTTAACTTAAAAGACTCCTCCTTACTAAGAGGTTTTTTGATATTATATGACAGAGTCTAAGTTTCCTTGGAAGGAAAAAGGATAGATATGTAGGTTGAACGCAATTTATATATTGATCAATTTAGTTCCTAAAATAACTTGGAAGGTTTTTGAGACAAACCGTACTTCTCTTTCATGAGGTATCATGAAAGAGAAGTATCAATCTATCATACCAGCGTGAAAATGTTGGTAAAAGATGACCAAAACTTTGTTCTCATTTGATTGATCTTTCTTACAATTTAATGGAGGATTTTTATGTCCGCACTACCTGTTCTACTTGCAACTCTACCAGAAGTTTACCTACCTTTTCGTCCAATTGTAGATGTACTACCTGGCGTACCAGTTTTATTCCTACTTCTTGCTTTCGTATGGCAAGCAGCAGTAAGTTTTCGCTAATTGGATTCCAAGAATTAAAATTGAGGAAAAAGTCAATTTCTTGATAACTTGAATTTCCTTGGGGGCGCAAAACCCTGTGCCCTCAAGGAAGAGTGAGATTTTTTGTTTTTGGTTTTTAGATATTAAACCTTCCTTACCTTAAGGAGAAATAGCAGAGTGGATAATTGCGATGGTTTCGAAAACCGTTTTAGTGAAAACTAACGGGGGTTCGAATCCCCCTTTCTTCGATTTTATTTTTTTAAATATTTAAAAAACTTATTCAGAATAAAAAGTTTTACCTCCATTTTTTAGGTATAAATCGTGTACAATATATGTAACCATACAGTCAATCAAAACGAGGTAGACCATGGATTTAACAGTTGTTGCTCAACTTACTGCTGTATTTTTTATCGTAGCGGCAGGTCCTTTGACAATTGTCTTGCTAGCAGCTCAACGAGGCGACCTATAAAAATATAAGCGTGATCGGATGTAACTGACACGCTCGGTCGACCGAGCGTGGACAACCCGTCAAATTTCTACAAAGCTATTGTGGTGAAATGAGTAGACATGCTACATTCGAACTGAAATGTTTTTGAATCCACAACGGCACAAAGGGTTATTGAACTTTGATGCCCTTCTTTAAAGAGAACCCCACTACTATTTTAATGGAGTTATTATTTCTATGGAAGTTAATATTCTAGGTTTGATTGCTACTGCACTATTTATTATCATTCCTACTTCTTTTCTTTTGATTTTGTTTGTTAAGACTGAAAGTCAGGCTTCTTAACAAAATTAACCAAAAGATTTCTAAGTACAGAATTCTTTGAACAGCGCCCTTACCCAGCTTGGGGGTTAATGGCGCCTGTGAATTCTAAAATTTATCTAAATAGAATGGGACGCTAATTTTTTATGTCCCTATAGAATTATAAAAAATATTGCCAGGAACCAGATTTGAACTGGTGACACGAGGATTTTCAGTCCTCTGCTCTACCGACTGAGCTATCCCGGCTGATATGTTATATATAATAACAAATATGTCTACTCTTTGGCAAGAGGCTAGAGAGTGATTCTTAGGATTCATTTCAAAGTTTTGTTAAAGAGCTAAGAGGAGAAATTATGGAAAGCTTTTTGACCAATATCTTACCCACATTAAGAATAATTAGTACCATTGTAGCGATTATTGTATTAGTGTCTCAAGGACCTCAAGGCGAAGGACTCCTGCAACAATTAAATGAAACGAGAATTTTTGCTTCATTTCGAGAAACTCAATTTTTCCTGGCCATATTGACATGGGGATCAATTGGTTTTTGGGAAATTTCTAATTTCCTCACGAGTACCTTAGGAGGAAAATAGAGCATTTTCTTGAAGCAAGTTTTGCTTCAAGAAAACGCTTTCTAGGATTGACAATTTGAAGGATTTTTATGCTATCCTTATAGATAGGTTGGGGCGTGGCCAAGTGGTAAGGCAGCTGGTTTTGGTCCTGTCATTCGTGGGTTCGAATCCTACCGCCCCAGTTTTTATGAAAATCTTTTCTTTGAATAATTGCTATCTTCGATGTGAACCTAATAGGATTCAACCACTCGAATCATATATTGATGGTGGATTACTTAATTGTTCTCTTCCCATAAAAGCATGGCGAATGCCAGGCTTAAAACTTAATTTAAGCCTAACATAAATTATTTTGGAAGCCGTAAGATAGTGATTTCCATTCTTCCTTTGAGGAGACCAGAGCCATCCTCAAAAGTTGGGAACAAAACTATTTCACGTGCAAACCAAATAAAGATCAACTCCGAACCCGGCGAATAAGATGCAATAAAATCCTTTAGCTCCTTTTCCTTCGGAAGAAGTTTACTTTCAAGCAACGTACCTACATAATAAGCTGCAAATTCAGACAGCTTTTTTTCATTCACAGGACGATCTTCGGATAGATAAAAGAACTCATTCTCTGGTCCTAACCAGCCGCATAAACTCATGAGAATTAGTATTTTTTCCCCCTCGTTGTTTTGATCGGGAACCACAAAACCCCAAAGATTGCGGGGTTTTTCCGGCGTCTCGAGAAGTTCGACCAATGAGATCATATCATCTATTTCGATAATATATCGGTCTCTATTAGGCAACAAACGTTTCGTTAACTCCTTATATAATTTCAACATGAATCTAGGAACTAAAAGCTTCTTTAGCTGCATACATAACCTCTACATTAATTTCTGTTAGATTATTTTGACGTGCAAATTTTTCCGTATTGCGTTTAATTTTGCCCCTTACAAAACCTGGAATTTTATTTAATTCGGATTGAGCGTCTGGGGACCAAGCTAGCCCGTCCTGAGAAGATAACTCTTTCGTAATTACCTCTTTGGTATCATGTCCACCAAAAATTTCGAGTAAGTGATCTTCCATACCAAGCGTAAAGGAATTATAAACAAGATCTGCAATCTGATTAGCCCCTTCATAACCTACAAAAGGTCTTGAACCTAATGGAAAATTTTGAATATGAACTGGAGCTGAAATTACTCCACAAGGGATTGCTAATCTTTTACCTACATGGCGTTCCATTTGCGTACCAAATATAGCTGCTGGTTCAATCTTTGCAATCATATCACCCACCTCGGTATGGTTGTCGGTAATTAGAACTTCATCACAATAACTTGCTACTTGTTCCCTAAACCATTCTGCATCATGAGTACAATAAGTTCCTGCACAAGAAACTCGAATTCCCATTTCACGCGCTAATATTTTCGTAATAGCAGCAGCATGAGTCCCATCTCCAAAAACAACCGCTTTTTTTCCTGTTAGATTTTGACAGTCAATTGAACGTGAAAACCAAGCTGCTTGAGAAATAAATCGTGTTTGCTCATCAATATATCTTTCAAAATCTACTTTTTTCCCACAAGCAAGCAAAATCTTTTGTATTGCACTAATACAATTCCCCGTTTCCACAATTCCCATAGGGGAAATGGCGACATACGGCATCTCGAATTCTCGCTTCAAATATTTTGCAGCCATTAAACCAACTTCTCTATATGGGACTAAATTAAACCATGCACGAGGTAAATTCTCGAGTTTTGTAACTGTCCCATTTTCAGGAATTACTACATTAACTTTGATGCCAAGATCATTTAATAATTTTCTTAATTCTTTGCAATCGTGTTGATTATGAAATCCTAGAGTAAAAATTCCGATCAAATTTACTGATGGATCAGCAGTTTTTTCCGTTTTTAAAGTATTTTTGCGCTTAGCCTTTTCAAGATAAAACCTAACCACCTGCTCAAGAGTACGGTCAGCTGCTTGTAACTCGTTCACACGATAATGGTTTACATCTGCTAAAATCACGTCTGCTTTTGAATCCATTGATGCGCGATCGACAAAGTTATCTAAATCTTCTTGAAGAATACTAGAAGTACAAGTAGGAGTAACAAGAATTAAATCTGAATTTTCTTCTCGATCCTTCCGAACAATATTTTGCACTACCTTATCTTCAGATCCTTTTGATAATACATGGCGGTCTACAATAGAGGCTGTAACCGGTGTAAAATCACGTTCACGTTCCAACATAGAACGCATTACATTGAAGTAATCGTCGCCCAACGGGGCATGCATAATTGCATGTACATTTTGAAATGAACTCGCTACCCGCAAAGTCCCAATATGAGCTGGACCTGCATACATCCAATAAGCTAATTTCATAGTGTTTTCCTTGAGAAAATTTTCGTTTCTTAAAATTATATTACACTCTCCTTGGAGAGCAAATTCTGAAAATAAAAAAAATAGTCTATTAGTATTCTTATTTCTGTAATTTTTTTTAAAAAAGAGAAAAGATTAAATAAATATTTAAACGTTATTTCCTTACCCAGTACAAGTCGCAGGGGCAATAAGACCTATCCTCTTCTAGGGATGACTTGGTAAGATAACAAGTAGGCCTCCATGGTGGAATGGTAGACACGTACGCTTGAGGGGCGTATGCTGAAAAGTGTGAGGGTTCAAGTCCCTCTGGAGGCAAATTGTTCCTAATCGATATAAGTTTTGGGAACTTTGTGGTATACTATTGAGTAATAGATAATGGCGGGCGTAGCCAAGTGGTAAGGCATTGGATTGTGACTCCAATATTCGCGGGTTCAAACCCCGTCGTTCGCCCTTTGAAGTTAATTGGCAGGGGAAACCAAATATATGGAAATTTGGTCATGCATAGTATATTGATCCTGGATGGATATGGATCTGTAATCGTATTTTTGATGGTGGCTGTTTTAATTCCAGTTCTTGCTTTAACGAGTTCTTTACTTTTACGTCCACAAGGAGGAGGACCCGAACAAAAAACTACCTATGAATCTGGAATCGAGCCCATGGGGGAATCTTGGATACAGTTTAATATTCGTTATTATATGTTCGCGTTAGTCTTCGTCCTTTTCGATGTAGAAACACTCTTCTTATATCCTTGGGCTATCACATTTCATCAGTTAGGATTATCGGCTTTCATCGAAGTTTTAATTTTTATTACAATTCTTCTCTTAGGATTGGTCTATGCATGGCGCAAAGGAGCCTTAGAATGGTCTTAGAATCCCCCCCTTCTCAACCCAATCTTTCTACCCCACTTGTTCATTATCCTGTTTCAGCTCCTGAAGTTACTCAAGAGCTAGCCAATAATTTTGTCTTTACAACTGTCAACGATTTATATAATTGGGCACGTCTTTCAAGTTTATGGCCTCTTCTTTATGGAACAAGTTGTTGTTTTATTGAATTTGCTTGTTTGATTGGATCAAGATTTGATTTTGACCGATTTGGATTAGTTCCACGTTCAAGTCCACGCCAAGCAGATTTAATTATTACTGCTGGGACAGTTACCATGAAAATGGCTCCTTCTCTTGTTCGCCTCTACGAGCAAATGCCTGATCCGAAATATGTAATTGCTATGGGGGCTTGTACAATTACTGGAGGGATGTTTAGCACAGATTCTTATTCAACTGTACGAGGCGTTGATAAGTTAATTCCTGTAGATGTATATCTACCTGGTTGTCCACCGAAACCAGAAGCTATTGTAGATGCCATCATGAAATTGCGTAAAAAGGTTGCTCAAGAACAGGTAGGAGAACGTGAGCAAATTGAACAGATACACCGCTTTTATACACGATCCCATCATCTCAATGTTGTTGGCCCAATTTTAACTGGTCAGTACTTGCAAAGTCCAGAACGTCAATCACCTCCTCAAGAGTTAGTAGCGCCCCTTCAAGTATCGCGCAATCTAGAATTGTCCTAGTTGTCAAGTCTTGCAAGAACGAAAACACGTTCGGAGTTGCCTGAAACGAATAACAGTCTCTTGATAGATCATTGTAACTTTTTCTTTATATTGATTCTTTAATTTCTTTTTTAACAAAAAGTAAATCAAATATCTTTAGCGATGTTAAGGTGATTGCAAAGTAAAAAAGTTTACTTTGAGGAAAGTCCGGGCTCCTATTGATTGATATCGCTGGTCAACAGCCAGTACGGTTCTCCGTGAGGAAAGTGCCACAGAAACAAACCTACCAGACCCTTTGGTTGGTCAGGGTGCAAAGACAATCAGTCAGCCATTCTGAAAGGAACTGGTTCGGTATACCCCGGTAAGGAGCAAAAGTCTTTCTATGGAATTTCCAATCAAAGTTCCTGGATATATATTTCTTGCTAGAAAAGTAAAGAAATTTACTTTCTAGATAAATAATCACCCTAGAGAAAGGCGGAGGAAACTTTGTCAATCCTAGTACAGAACCCGGCTTAGCGCTTGCTGGAGATGGTTGAGAAGGATATACTAAAAAGGATACGATGGGTTCTTTGATTTAAAACAAGAAATTTATTTCTTTCAATAAGGAAAAAGAACCCTTATTCTAGCCCTATCCCCATTCCCAATGGGAATTAGAGAGAAGGAGTTTGACATGTCTGGTTCTACTGGAGAACGCCCTTTTACTGATATCATCACAAGTATTCGTTACTGGGTCATTCACAGCGTTACAATCCCATCCTTGTTTGTTGCAGGATGGCTTTTTGTAAGCACAGGTTTGGCTTACGATGTATTTGGCACCCCTCGTCCAAATGAGTACTTTACTGAAGAACGTCAAGAAACACCATTGATTTCTGATCGTTTCAACGCGTTGCAACAAATGGATGAGTTAACGAAGGGGCTATAGACAATGAAGCAATACACCTACCCAATTTTTACTGTTCGCTGGCTTGCAATTCACGCACTTGCGGTACCAACGGTCTTCTTCCTGGGATCTATCTCCGCAATGCAGTTTATCCAGCGTTAAGAGGTTTTCTAGGAGGTTAATATGGCAACACCGAACCCGAATAAACAAACTGTAGAATTAAACCGTACCAGTCTCTACTGGGGGTTGCTACTAATTTTTGTATTGGCGATCTTATTCTCCAACTACATCTTTAACTAAATTTTCTTTAGGCTCCTACCTAGTCTATTTAGTACAAGGCAGGAATTACTATTATATCAAAGGCTCTATGGGTTATTAGCCTTGCCCCATACTTGAGATTGTGGAAGAGAAATAACCATGTCAAATACTGGAACTACCGGAAGAATCCCTTTGTGGCTTGTAGGAACTGTAGCAGGACTTCTTGCATTCGGTTTGCTAGCTTTATTCTTTTATGGATCTTATGTAGGACTTGGTTCCTCTCTATAATTAAGATAAAGAGATTCTTTTTGGAAGAAAAGATATCTACTTCGTTTGCGTTTAACACTAGATTATACCAAGTACTCTAAAGTCTCAATCTGTTTCACAGATTTGAAACATAATCAATTTGTGACTTGTGAAAATTTTAAAAAATTTTCATTTTGAGGTATCTTGTCTCTTTCAGCGAGTTTCTGGAAGAGTCAAGACCATTCACAAATTTGGTAAAAATTTCCCCCAATTAATTTTTATAAAATTCATCTTGATCTAAAACGTAATTAGATACAGGTTTCTTAAGTAGCAAGTCAAAGGAAAGCAAGCTGACTGGCGAATAGGCCAGTCGGCTTAATTGACTTTGATTAGCTGATTTGATCTTTTTCAATATAAATAAAAAGCGATGCCATAGCAACCGCTGGGAATACTAGTCCTACTAGAGGGACAAAGATAGAAGGCAAAAATGAAGCAGTCATTGATTTTATTCCCTATATTGCAGATAGATAGTTTTATTATAAAACCATCCTAGAGATAGTGGAAAAAGATTTAAGATAAATTTGTCCCCTTTTTCGATTTTGCATTCCTTTTAATCCTTCTTCCTTCCTAACAAACAAACCATCTTTGAATTCGCCTAATTGGGCAATCTCATCGTAGAATATAAGTGGTTTACAAACTTATCGATCCTCTTGTTAATCTGATTCTGCTAGGATCCTAGTAGATGTTTTTTTTGAACTACCTATAAGATTCTATGAAAGATTTTTTTCTATTTCTTGCTTCCTTGCATGCTGGTAATCTCTTACCAGAAAGTTGTCTACTAGGAGCTATCTTGTTGACCTTGACGGTAGATTTACTAGTCTCACAATCATCCAAACAATGGTTACCAATTATTCCTCTTGTAGGGTTAATTGGAGCCTTTGTTTGTTTATCCTTCCAATGGACTGGATCTATCTATGCACCTTCTCCGTCTATCGCATTTGGGGGAAGTATCCAGGCAGATCCACTAAGTATTGTCTTTCGAGGTTTGTTAGTTTTAGCCTCGGGGTTATCCATTTTACTGTCTCTTGAATACGTTGAAAAATCTGGGACTGCTTTAAGTGAGTTTTTAGTGTTGCTTTTAACAGCCACCTTGGGGGGAATGTTATTAGCTGGTACCAATGATCTCATCATGATGTTTGTTGCTCTTGAAACTCTTGGGTTAGCATCTTATTTATTAGCTGGTTATATGAAACGGGATGCTCGTTCCAATGAAGCAGCTTTGAAATATCTCTTGGTAGGGGCTGGAAGTTCCTCGTTATTTTTATATGGAGTTTCTTGGATCTATGGATTATCGGGGGGACATTTAGAAATTAATTATATTGCTAGTTCCTTAGTCGCTTTAGATATCTCAGATACATGGGCATGTAAAATAGCACTTTTGTTAATGACGGTAGGGGTTGGATTTAAGTTATCTGTTGCTCCCTTTCACCAGTGGACTCCAGATGTTTATCAGGGATCTCCTACTCCTGTGGTAGCATTTTTATCGGTTGGCTCGAAAGCTGCTGGATTGGTCTTAGCAATAAGAATTGTAACTACTCTTTTCCCATCTATTAGTACAGAATGGCATCAGCTTTTTGAGATCCTAGCTCTTTTAAGTATGGTGATTGGAAATTTAGTTGCCTTACCTCAAACCAGCTTGAAACGTATGTTGGGGTATTCTTCAGTTGGCCAAGCAGGCTTTTTACTCATTGGACTATTAACTGGTCATGAAGCAGGTTATTCTAGCTTGCTTGTTTATATGCTAATTTATACTTTTATGAACTTGGGTGCTTTTGCTTGTGTGATCTTGTTTGGATTACGAACAGGTAGTGATCAAATTCAAGATTATGCTGGTTTACTCTACAAAGATCCTTTCTTAGCTATTTGTTTAAGTATTTGTTTACTTTCATTAGGTGGAATTCCACCTTTTGCAGGTTTTTTCGGAAAGTTGTATTTATTTTGGGCTGGTTGGCAGTCTGGCCTTTATACATTAGTCACCGTTGGACTAATTACTAGTGTGATCTCTATTTACTATTATTTAGGTGTG